CTCCTACCTTTCCAAGTCAAGATAGGGAAGTAAAGTAGAGTGGAGAATCATCCGATACCGCTGCCTTCATCCCAGCGCTGTCCTAATAGCGATATGCTTAAGAGAGGGAAGTCGTGTTCGTAAACTCACCCTGACTTTTGGAACTTGAGTCTCTTTACCTTTCCCAGCTTAGAGGCATGTAGCGAAGACTTAGTGACTCCCCAAGGCATGAGTCAAAGAAAATGCTATATGTATCTAATGCAAGACCCATCGATAAGCTAAGGCTACGACATGAAGAAAGGCCAGAAGAACTACAGAACCACGCCCACCAGAGCTAAAGAAAGATAGACCGAAGGGACTTGCGGTAAGCCGCCATTTTGTGTACGTACCGTCCCTTCGCAGTTTCGGTGAGTAGGGAGGTGGTTACTATTATGCCTAGCGAAAATAAGCCGGGCAGGATTTGAAAGAAGACCTAAAATAAAAAGCCTGCGTCTTCAAGTCACTCTTACATATACTTATCATACGAATAAGAGAAGAGCACCTACACCTACGACTAAGAAGACAACAAGTTCATCATCAACCGGAAGACAGACACGAAAGAGACAGAGATTAGTGAGCGGAGGTGATAGACCCAAGAAAAAGAGGAGAGGCGGAGGGCATACTCGAGATCAGTGACTATAGACCAGAAGCCACTAACTATGGTTATTAGTTGCCGAAGCTGAAGGCTCTGAAAGAGGCGACCAACGAAAAAGTGTACCATTAGCTTCTTCTCTTCTGTCTGTTCTTCCTGCCTTTGACTACGAACCCAACAAAAAGTCAAGTGCAAGAACCAGAGCAGGATTTCAAACCAGTTTCAGTTTTCCAGGCTCGACCTATGGGTAAGAGCGTAGTCTACAAAGCGAAAGGTACTACGTTCCTCTCCTTTCAGTCGATCGTACTTTGGTCGTTCATCTGATCTGTTTAATGAATATCTCTTTCTTTCTTCTCCGGGGAGTAAGCAAAGCATTCTGTCTTAGGAGAACCCTTACCCTTAGGCTGAGTAAGAAGTCTTGCCTTAGTAAGTGACGGTCTGGTAAGCATGGGCAAGCCTGAGATGCCTGTGTTTGCTTTCCATAGAAAATATGCCTTCGGCTTGTGCTTTGGAGAGTCTGTCTCTTGTTTAGTACCCCCGAACTCCCTTTTCTTTTCACATTCTCTTTGATAGTTAGAAAAGAAAAAGCACGAGAAGGAAGAGAAGAAAAGTCAAAGTTGTAGGCCCTTTTTAAACAAAGATTCAGCCGTGGTCTCGAAGATGGCGCCCTTTCGTGGTCTCTTTTTCTATTCTTTTTTTTTCAAGCCGCAATTGAAATCCATTTTATTTCTAGTAAGCTAGGGCTTAGTAAGCAAATCAAAGGAGTCGTCAAGCTGGGGCAAGTCAAGTTAGTTTTTAGCAGTCTCGTGAAGCAGTCTCAGCGAGGCGCTAGGTAAAAGGCAGCTAGGGCGTGAGTTTCGTTTCTTAGCACAGACAGAAAAGGTTAGGGCAGCTGAGGAATTAGTTGAAGTTCAAGCATCTCTTGTTTGTAAAAGGATAATCTCTTCCAGTCTATCCAATTGCATAAGGACATCCGGTTCTGGCATCGAATGGCTCTTTCTTTTTGGCTCTTCCAACTTTAGAGTTTCCTAATTTAAGAAGTCCCTAATCTATTCTATCAGTACTACTAGCGAGCTAACATGCTAACAGTAGTTAAAAACTGGTCTTTCTCCAGCTCCCCTTTTTACCTAGCATAATAACTAACAGGCTTAGAAGACTAGCAGTTCTACTAATAGGATAAGAGTGAGTTGGAAAAGGCTATTCTTCTCATTCCTTCCCTTGATCTGACAGTGCAGAGTAAGAAGGGCCTAAAGAACATTACCAGTAATCCGAGCCGAGGCAAGCGCATAAGAGAGCTAGCTTGTATAAGAGTCATAAGAGGACTAAGAATAAGAAAGGTCCAACTCGTACTAAGGCTATCGGTACTACTCTTCCAAATTTCCTAACGTGGAAAAGGTATCTACTATGTTTACCCTTTCTAACAGAAAGACCAGCTCTCCCCTTAGTCTAAATAGCTAGATAATCTCCCAGCCTTTAGTCAGGGGCAAGCTAGTTCTTTAGCAAAATCAGTAGTCTTTCAAGCAAAGAGGGATAGGAACTAGTTTGAGGTATAGGTTCTCCCCGTGCTGGTACTAAGTACTAGTGTAAAGTAGTAGGTTTGGTTACAGGAATAAGGTAGGTTGGTTATAGGAAACACTCTCTAGTAGTGGAGTTTCAAGCTCCTGTTTGTTTCGTTGCCTACCCTTAGGTAGTGCTTGAGCCTTAGTATCGGGTTCTCCTTCCCGGCACTGGATCAGTCACTAAGCGAATGTGCAACTATCAAACCATCTGTTTTTCTATTCGGTCTGTCTTCAGCAGGCCAACTAATCTAAACTACTAATCTACAAAACAACTATTAGAAAAGAAGTTCCTCCCCGCTTCCATAGCACATAGCTATTGATCTCCTTACCCCAACCAGGTGCTACTCCGATCTCGCCGCCAGTAATGCTCGATTCCCACCTCCCGCCTCTCCATCCTAGCTTCAGAAAGAATCTCACCCTTCTGCTGTCCCTGCCTCCAGCTCCAGGAACTCCTGCACCGTTCTGCGCCTTTTTGAATGAAGCGCCTAGTTTCACCGCTTTCTTCTTACCCACGCGAGATTGGTATTCAGTCTGCCAAAACGAAACTAAAAAAGGGGTCTTTCTAATTTCGTATATAAATGTAGATGTGGGTTGTCGGGTTTGGATCGAAATAGAATCCCCAAAAACTGGGGCATCCGTTTTCTACTTGTTCTGCTTCGATAGAGGGGCTGTAAGTAGAATAAGAATCGTTCGCTCTTATCCTTCCTTCGCTGCAGATGGCGGAGCTACCACACGTTGATTGGTGGATTGAATGAGATTGATGGGCACTAGCACAAGAGCCATAGATAAATAGACAAAGAAGTTCAGCTGCCAGAGTCGATCCTATCCCGTATTTACCAGCTAAAAAATAGGGGAGTCATCTGTCTAACGAGAAAGGAGGGGCGTCTATCCTTCTATATGACCAAAAAGGCCTTGTCACGAACTGGGCTCGAACCAGCGCTTTCCAGAAACATGGTCTGGATGTAAACCTTTCTGATCGTGACTTTGGTTACCCGGTTCCTCACGCTGCCCATGAGTACGTCCGGGGGTATTCCCGACCAGAAGACCAAGTACGTCTAGACCTAGAGATTAGCGATTTGATCGACAATATGGAGCCAAAAGAGGCTCCCGGGATTGTCGAGCTGCTGTGGTCTTGACCAGAACTTGATCCTCTGTAAGCGTTTATCGGCGTCTAGGTCGTCGAGGATGGTTTCGAGGATGAAGAAGACGCTTTTCTTCTGCTCCTCCACAGATCCCGGCAAGCCCAGCTTGAATAAAGCAGCCTTCTCTACAGCCCTTGTGGTTAGGGTCTGCGTTTCCTGGGCTATTATGGACAAGGTCTTGTCCATCGCCCTCAATTCCTTTTCGTCGGGATGGCCGGTCCAGCAATCTGCCTTCTCCGGCCCACCAGAAGTGCCTTCACCCAGGGTAAGACTTTCACCTCCTACTGAGTTAGATCCAACGGAGGATCCTGAAGGAACCATCATATGATAAGAGTCATAGCACTCCATCTCCATATAGGCTATATGGAGCAAATAATTATCGAGGTATCTCAAAGAGGCCATCATTAGGGCAAAGAGGGCGATTGCTTCCGTTAGAGCAAATCCTAAAATGGCATAACCAAATAATTGTTTCGCCAATGATGGATTTCGTGCGACGGAATGAATCAAAGAACTGAAAACGTTTCCAATACCGATAGCTGCTCCCGCTAAGGCAATTGTAGCTGCTCCCGCACCTATTAATTTAGCGCCTTCTAACATTCTCTTTTTTCTTTCTTTTTTACGCTTTTCTTTTACCTCGTCGATTCGAGGTTCATTTTCTTGCTCCTCCTTCCTTCTTTCTTTTTCTTCCAATTCGAAGAAATCCAAAAAAACTCCTGAGAAATAAATCTCGTCAAGCCCACTTCGCGGTGAACCAGACGTACGACTTCTGAACCCGAAGCTCTTTTATCTTATGATATTAAGAGTTCGAATTTCAATCCCCTTGCTTCGACTCTTGTTTGAAACTGGTTACCAGCTTATGAGCTGCGGGTAACGTAACTAAGGCTCTACCCTTTCTTTTCTGGGGGAATTTCTCCTTGATCTGAATTAGGCGGCCTAATCTCCTACTTCTCTTTCTCGTGGCTGGCTTAACCTCATTCAAAAATGCCCTTTTTCTTGGCTTAAAGAGCCCTTTCTTTTCCACTGACAGTTCACAATACGCTTTCTAAGCTTAAAGAGTGGTATTTCCTTTAGTTGTGAGGTACTGGCTATTGGATTTGAACTGGCTGGATTCCCGCCTGACCCACCTATGGGATTAGAGCTTTGTCCTGAACAGCCCTTTCTTTCCTGTTCGCCGGAGAGCCACTCTTTTCGCTGGGTGGGCTTATCAGAAAGCCTCTTCTATCTATTTATTCAGAAAGCCTCTTCTATCTATTTATTTGAAAAAAGTAATTCTCCTTCTCACTCTAGAACGACTCCAACCCCTTTGGATAGAGAGATTTTCGAGTGATCGGGAATTGCTCACTGTGGGATGGATAAACTGAAAAGAGAGTCAAAGAGATCACCTTAGTTAGTACACTCGAATCCTCATCAGAAGGAAAGGGAGAGTGGGCAGCCGCTGCTCCTTACTTAGTCAGTCTCAAGGGGCATTCCTAAGCTTCAATCTATGATTCCTGTAGAATCAACCTAGGTTCGTCCTGCTCTCTCAACGAGGTTTATTGCCAGCGATGCTCGAAGACGAATCGGCTCTTTCCATCCTTGGAAGTGGAATAGTTGGTTAATAATTCACCTATTCTAGTTTGGGCTCCCGCTCCTGGCTCTTCATCCGCCTACTGAGTCTCTCTTGTATGAACGCGAAAACTCTATCATGGCATTGTGGATCCTCAATTCATTGCTTATCATCGGGTATGTCTTGGTCTAGAAGAAAGGGAGTATAGTATAGTTTGTCTTTCCCACTCATTGGCTGCTCGTCCTAACGGACTCGATCAGTTATTATTCGAGTAGATTGATGCTTTCTTTTGGTTCAATCCAGTGGTAAGATATAGCTACAAGAAGACTCCAGTGTTCAAGGTAGAGAAAAAGCAATTCCTACGCTAAAATGCTTAGGCCACTGGTCGGAGAAGGGTTGCCGCTGGTGAGTATTCAAATAAAAGGGATGGCGATTCTATAGAAAGATGCTTTTCTGCGTCCTCGTTAGTCCATTAAGGGGAGTAGCCCTTTCTTCGAGTATGGATGGTTTTATCATTCTGGAGCAACCAAGTGATGGTAACATAAAGGGGCCTGGGATTCAATAGAGTATTGGTTCGAGATCTGATCTTGGGAAAAGAAGTAGAGACATGCTTCCTACAAGGGGCGAAAGCGATCGATAGAAAGAACTCTTCATTAGAGCAAAGCCTTAATGCCGAACTTGGTAAACGAACAACTAAGAGGTCCCTTCCCTCGGATGTAAGGCCTAGCCTGAGATACTTCCGACTTAGGTTCAGCTAATTCTCATTCAAAAGGGAAACTTGCGCTTATTCATATAGAAAGAGGAAGTCCTATTGACGTATAGAAAGTACTACGCTTTCATCCTCTTTTGCCTAAGGGCAGGGTCCTACTCCTCAACCGGTACACAACCCATTACCTTAGTTAAGTTAGGATTTTCTCAGGTACCTAAACCGCTTCCATTCAATTCAATACATAGCATGCATTCAACCTCAGCAGCCTCCTGCTTCGTAAGCCGGAAGGGAGAAAGAAAAGGCAAAGCTCCGTATCCAAGTGGAGTCCCATCGGAAGGGGAAGATTTTGAGTCCTGTGATAAATTCTTTCTCTTGATCTTCTAGGATCTCTTGATGGTTGACTTCTTTCTGCTCTAGGAGCGACGTCTAACAGCTACCTGCAAACTTCTTTCCCTCTTGGCTTGGCTTTGAATTCTTAAGAAGTCCTATTCAAGCACTACTTGTAGATCACACGAGAAAGACGGACTTTTGATCAATTTCCCATCTAGAGCGGAGATTAGCCTTTCCTAGGAGAAAAGAAAGATTTCTTGAGATTAGGCTCACGTTTGATTGTAGGGCGTTTAGGAAAGCCGATGCATATGGGAAAATAAGAGGAAAGGGACTCGGATTTCTTGCATGGCCGAAGCCATAGATCTTTTTTGGTATGCCTAATTTCAGTGGCGACTAACTTGGAAGAAATTCCTTCAGCTGGTCGAAGGAGCCCTTTCGGGCCACCTCTTTCCATGCTTTCCTTGGAGAGGCAAGCATATTCGCTTATTCCGAAGAAGAGATTTTCTCTTCTGCCTTCTCACTACTCTTTCTTCATATTTTTAAATATTGAAACAGGAGGTGGAAAGTTCCCAAAAGTTCTACCCTGGACGTCCCGGTTGCCGGTTCTATATCGTGATCCGTTACGGTAACCGAGCGGTGGAGAGAAGGGAAGGGAATTCATCGATCCTTTTTCAGGGAAAGCGGGAGGGGGAAGATGGCTTACTAGACAGGGACGAGTTGGCTTAACCGTGGAAGGTACGTTCTAGAACTTTTGGATTCTATCGTAGGTAGTGCTAGATCAGAGGTGGAGAGGACGTAAGCTACTTAGAATGAAGAAGACAGCAGCGATTCAGTCAGGAAGATTCTCACCATGTTTCGGGATGCCTTCCCATTGTAATTGCGGTCCAAAAAAAAAATGCGATCTTTTCCGACAAGTCTTTTTTCATTTTTCATTTAGAAGGAGGCCCCTTTTGCTTTAGCACAGGGCTAGAAGGCTGTGATCTCGACTCAGATGGCTTTTCACTCACGCGATATTCCTCATATGTCAAGGGCTGGTAAGGTTTGATGGTGGGAAGAGACCTCTCGAGAAATGCAGCTGCGATTGCCACTGTCTGTGTCGATAGCAGAAAGTACGACTGGAACCTAGACTGCTAACGTTTATAAGAATCCTTCCTTCCTATGTCGGAGACAGAACCCCTTGTCTTCAGTCGCTATCCCTGGGTGGTACGCAGAAGTCACGGGTCCGTCCCGCCTCTCGTACACATACAGAAAAGAAAGAGACGGTTTGGAACCGGCCCAGGCCCCAAAGAGAAACAATTCGAAGAAGGGGCCTCGAAAGAAGCGCACTCTCTGGTTTGTATGTGTATGGATAGGGAAGATTTGTAAGTAATTTAGACTCTTCTTATCTTATGAGTTAAAGAAAGATGCTAGGTTAATGACTAGGGCCGGTCGTATAAATCCTTGTTCTTTTGTTCTGGGAAAGCGAAAGCCAGCACCTAAGAAGAGAGAACCTTCCTGTCCTTTAGTTCGGAGATAGAGGGAGCACGTTAGGGCGGATCAGAAAGAAGGAACTGAAACCTAAGTTCAATGCAGAATTCTTTTTGCGAGTGAAGTGAAAGTTCAGTTGACTATAGCTTATTGGCAAGCGGGAGGTACAAGTGTCGCAGATCAAATTGTCGGCAAGCAAGCTCAGAAGAAACCGACTTTCCTTTCCGGCTAGTGGTAGCGGTTGAGAGCGAAGCGAACCTTTTCTTAATGTTCATTACCTTCTCCCCCCTTCATTTCCATTCATATTCATTCCTTTCAGGATCAGTCGTGGTCTTACAAACTATACCGATGGTATGAACAAATCCCTTTCTTCATACAAATGCGTAAAAGAAAGATGTTAGCCGCACGCCGTCTACCGTTGAGTTAGCAACCAAAATCAAAGAATTAGGTTATGTAGATACAATCGAAATAAAAAAAGAAATAAAGAGATTGAATCGCACGACACAATCAAAACATTTTTCTAGCAAAATAAAAAAATTTCTAAGAACATAAAAAAAAAAGAAAGGTGGTAGGCCGAAGAACCGTTGAACGCTTCAACTTGGCCACTGAAGAAGGCTGGGCGAGAGACTAGGCCAACGTCACTGCTTACTTTAATGCCATGGTTGGAGCTTTGGGCTCCATAGACGGAACTATGTATTTAGGTATTTGGGAGGGGAGGAGAGAAAGAACGCATGCAATGGGGATTGGATTCTGTCTGTCGGAGGTTCGAGAATCTATGAAAGGACATCTAAGACTAAGGAAGAATTCAATAAAGTCCATTACTGAGAGAAGTGGTGATCTCGTCTTGCTTGCTGGGAGAAAGGAAGCTTCCGGACCACCTTTTCCAGCCAGATAGCGAGACTCAGCAATTCACACTAACTGAAAGCGGCCGAGAACACGTACCTATCCCTTACGGGAATCGAACCCGTGTCTTCGACATGAAAAGACGATGTCCTAACCACTGGACGAAAGGGACCAACAAGCCATTCTTCATATACTTCAGCTCCGAGAATAGAAGTGGTTCGTTTTCTTTCTATACGCAATTCAAGATTGAGTTTGTGTTCATGTTGGCGATTTCTGATGTGAATTCGTCGGGTCGTCCCCCCTTCCTACGGGTTCCCCCACCGACCCAGTGATACACCAACCACGCGCCTTTCCTTTCTCCGATCATAAAGTCCCCCGATCTCTTTCTTTGTCTTTCATCTCCCCCTGAACAGAATAAGTGACGGCCCCGAGAAAAAAAAAATAGCTGACTTTCCTTTAAATAAAAGGAAAACTCGCTTTTACGTGCGAGTAACTATGAATGTCGAATGTCGTCTTCTTTCTTTATGTCACTCTTAGCACTAAAATATTGAACTCTCACTTGCGCCTTCAAGCTTTTCAATGAAATCTATGTTATTGTTATGGTTATGCTTGACAAGAGTATGCCAATTTCACTTCCTGGGGGAAAGACCTAGAGATTGCTGGAAAAAACTTAGGCAAAAAAGATTTCAAATTTAGAAACTCCCCCTGGATCTAAAAACTCAAGGTGCGTAGCCTCCAACAACTGGCTTTATCCCAGCGCTGTCTCTTGCTCTTGCCGCCCATGCTTAAACTGGCTAACTTAGACTCCAGTCCTTTAAGAAGAAAGAGTGCTTCCGGAAAGAAAACTGTTTTTCATTTGACTTCCTGATTTCATTGCTCGGAGAGCTTACTGGCTTAAAATAGCTCTTTTCCCCTGATCTGGCTCTCGAAGACTCCTTCAGCAGGCCCTGAGAAGTGAGCGAAGGAAGGGCTGGCTTCGAATAACGTATATTTCTAAATGAAATAGCTTACCTTATTGTCCAATTTTAAGACTCCTGCGACCTTGCGCCTGCTTTTATAAAATATCATCCTTACTGGCCGCCTGCTGGTCTAAGCTTTATTTTATATCTATCTCTAGCTTTCTTACTTACTTTATCACAGCACAGGATTGCTCTTTAACCTAGCTTGAAAAGGAATTGAACTGAACTGCCCCTTCAAAAAAAAGCTCACCTGGTCTCGAAAGGAAGGGGAAGCACTTAGCATTCCATTCACCTTAAAAAAGGCACTGAACTTCACACTCGCTTAAAGAAGACCTGAGCATCACACCAAGGAATCCAACTCATACTGAATGGCTGAGAACTAAAATAGAACTAGATAGGCTTTCAACAGGATTACCCTAAACTCACAATGGTCAAACCCCAAGGATAAACCCTCTTTCTTTGCTCGTATCCATATCCTCAAAACCTCCTAGACCTACTAAAATAAAGACTTTGCGCTAGAATGAAAACCTTAGCACCACTCCCTGTAACGAACTCCTACCTCCCTTAAAAAAATTGCTTACACTTTGTATGTACGGGTCTCGGTAAGGCTTACCTTCAAACAAAACTGAAAATGGAACAGGCTCCCAGGGAAACAAAGGCCAAGTGCGGATTCGTCGAAGCTCTCTTATCGTTAGCCCTCTCAGGGAATTATCTATATTCATATTATCCTGCCGAAAAAAGATGCTTGCTTGCGTAAGGCACCACTTTCCTAAGCTTTATAAGATAAGATCTAAGCTAGATTAGCTGACGTCTCTTTCCCTTGTCAGCTTGCTGTCAAACTAACTTGCCCGAATCAACTGCTTGATTATAAACTGCTAGTCTGAAGGGACTCTTACTCGTTGGTTGGCTCATCTGGATCGCCATCGAAGCACTGATAAGAACTAGAGATTGTTAGCGCCTTATCCACCACGTTAGAGTGAGTCTTACTACTGAGAGTCTGCCCTTTAGCCCATTAGCTCCTTTTTAACCCTTCTATAGAACGCTTGTGGGGAACCCCCTTATGGAACTCTTCCTCGAACTGCTGATACCCCTTTTGCCTTTGCCTTACCCGCTAGCCCCGCCCCTTAGGACCAGATTGAATCAAAAATCTTGCTATTAAGGATCGCCGGGTGTGATTACAGAATAATCCTAGATGCGGAACTTGCCGGGTTCTTTCATGCCTCTAGCTAGGTGGAGGCTTACGCTTACTTTGGATATATATCTAAATATAAGGACTCTATATAGGGATAGGCTGGCAAGCGGTTCAAGGAAGGTAACTTTTTGAATCCCAGTTGGCCTCGTCATTATTCTTTTGTCGTGATCCTTTCTTTCGTCTCATCTTCTATCGAAAAAGGCCTTTCCGCTCTTTCCTTCTGCTAATGATTGATTCGTCCGGAATGTCCTTTCTAAATGTGAAAAGTTTCGGGTCTCTCTCTTTAGGGGTCGAGGTAAGCACTCAAAGGCATGCGCGTGAAGAAAGGACTTCCCTACTTCTCTAGCTTAGCCTACCTCGCAAGGGCTGGCTTTCGCGCTAGGGCCCTAGAACTAGCAGCTCCCTTTCTTAGGTAGGCGTGAGCAAGCTATATCTTCGTAAAGGGCTAAGCTAAGGATAAAGATCTTTCTGCGGGATTGAATCTAAGGCGGAACCTAGAAAGACAAAGCAAGCATCGGCCGAACTCAGGGGACTGCCCGGCGGAGCACCACCAAATGCAGAGAGTTACCACAAGCCTGAGACGACTTCTACTACTTCGCCAGCTTCGAATCCTTAGACAAGAGCTAAGACGGATTGAATCGAAAGCTTTCTTCTTTTTGGCTTAGACCGATAAAGGGAATAGGGGTGAGGAGGTAGACTAAGTCAAAGGCATTGCTCTTCACTTCCTTTCGAGTAGGGGTAGGCCCGTGACCAAGACAGAAAAAGAAGGAATTGCTCCGGTTCTGGATCAAGGTTTTCCAATAGCTGATTATTAAAAAACAAAGGCAGAGCCACTACCACTACCATACATAATAAGCAGCACAAACAGTATCACGGCCTCCAGATACGGATCCCGCGCCAATGGACTTTGTTGACCGGGAAACTAAGCAGAAATTGCAGTTTACTCCGGCATATTCAGATCTCATTGCAAACCCAGTAGTTGAACCAGCATCACCGGTAGCGCTTATAGAGCAGCGTCCAAAAAAGCATAAATCAGGCAAAGAGCCAGGTCAGGGAAGCCTCCTTGTGAACAAAAAGCCGGCGGAAAGAAAGGACCTATATCGGAGAAACTGCAGGTCGAACCTAGGGGCATCTCTAGCTGACACAATATCCGACAAAAACAAAGTCATTTTCGGCTCAAACTTCAGCAAAGGTAGCACAGTCAGCAGCATTATATCCAGTGCCCACCCATACGGATCCCGAGCCAATTACAGGGGCGGGGCACTTATACGTCTCTCTCGCCTCTATAGTGATGCTGCGCGATAGATCCACTTGTTTGGATGGGTAAATCACTAAATCAACCGGTGTTCTGGCCACTCCCATCACTTATAGGTAAAAGCTCGCGGGTTAGAAACCCTTTTTACGGTACTTGGTTTGAAGCATAGGTAGATCGGGATCAATATAAGTCAGTAAGCCCCACCAATGCCTAAGATATCCACCAGCAGATTCTCCAAAGGAAGCATAGAAAGTTTACCCTTTCAGCGATCTTCGAAAGAGAGTATGCTCTTCTTGATGCAAACGATGGAGTAAGGAATGAAGATATCAAGGTTTTGACAGTTGAAAAAGAAAGGCCATATCTTGCGGGCTGCCCCTGTATCAAACAACGGGAAAGGTCTTTTTTCTCTCTCTCTCTGATACGTCGCGTCGGCCCTAGCCAAGTGGAAAAAGAGCTGGCGGGCAAAAGATAAAAGACCAAAAAAATGTCATCCATTTCTGGATTTCCTGAGCGAGGAGTTGAACCAAAGCCAGCGCTAACTATTCGGTGAATTGGGTCGGGTATACTAGGGTGCTGTTCCCTAACCCTAGCGTAGCTAGGACGGTAACAAGTCACAGTCCTGGGAAGAGGGGCTACCTAGCAAGCTTATAAGGGTGAAATCAAAGGAATCTCTTTCATCATTCAACTTTTAGATGCTAAAGAAAAGATGTGCTTTCAAAGGGCTTTCTTTAATTAGTTCTATTCCACCGCCGGTCCTATCACTATCAGTAGTAAACACGAATTCCTTTATTCAATTTAGTTCTCCTCCCTAACGGCACACTGTATATAATCTCTCTATATGGCCAATGTGAACATCAAACTTGTATGTGTTCAGCATATTGAAAGTGACATTGACAAAGCAAAGCACGGATTCCCTAGAATGTTAGAACTCAGACATGACAGAGAAGGTAGTCAAAAACGGTACGCTAAGCTCCTTGCTTCGTCGCTTCTGTTTTCAGTCAGAGAATGATGTTTTAAGCATCTCTCTATGCCAGGCATCTATCTGACCTGACAAGGAGGTCGACTTTGATATCTCAACCCTGATCTCTACGGTTGGTTGAAGGTGTCTTGGATTGGAAGACGGGTCGAAATTAGATCTGGATAGAAGATTCATCTACGCTGGCAAAAGGGCTTTCATTGAATCAGACTTTCCCAATGCTGCTCCTCTCCGATCCCCTCGCTGTGCTTGAGTGGCATGAAGCTACTAAACGAAAGCTAACTAACGTATCTAATCTAGTGGCGATATCAAACAGATTCTGCCCTGGGGAGAGCGGCTGAGACAAATCAAGATCTTGTGTATTCCCCCATCCCTCGCTTTGACAAACTTTCTATCGCTACGCCCCTGGGATTGGCGGGAAGGTCTATTAATAGAATAGTGGTGCGGTATCTGGGAACTCCTCTTTCGAAATGGGAAGAATAGCCTAGTAAAAGAAAGAGCCTACTTTCGTACTCAAGGGTCTACACTGTCCTTCTGATACAGAATAGAATCCGATACTATTCAATATGATGGTCTTGCTGCTGCTCTGTTCTCCGCTGTTGCAAGGAAGAAGCCCTGCGCTTAGCTCGAGCAGTGGATTAGGTAGAGAAGATAGTTGTGAACGACTCCGCTCTTGTTGATTTGTTGAACAACTTTCATCCCTGTGCTCAATGCCCGGACCATAGAGAAAAGATGGGCTCTTCCGTCTGTTGTCACAAGTCTTGTTGACTCAGCCGGGAGTGAAAGAGATTCTCTGATTCGACGTTCTCCAAATCCCAATAGGAAAAGCTTAATGGCAGCTAGATGGCCGGCTCTCTTGATGCAGGATTTCTCAGTCGGCGGGGGTCTTAGGATTCATTAGGAAGAAAAAGCAAGATCTCCTGTCTGATAAGGGCTCTTTAAGAGATATCGTTCCTTGACAATGGCCGCGGGTAAGCTCCGTCGTTCGCCGATGATGGCAGGTGCCCAAGAGCTGTAGTCTAAGTCAAGTCTTTCCCCAGTCCACGCCCCGACCCTAAGAGAGAAATCTGTAGCTACTCTTGCTATTATTCACCTATTCGATTTAGGAGACTCACCGATAGAGCTAAACCAAAAAGTACCAGTTGTTGATTCTCTTTACACTCTTGTTCGCTAGTACGTACAATTGTGATTGATGAGCATATGGAACCTCTAAAGTGAAAAGCTCTTATTCAGTCAAGCATGGAATACCCCCTTGGGGGCCTAAGAGCCATAGATCACTAGCGCTAGAGAGAGCCGGTGCCTTCGTTCGGGTAGGTGGGTGGAAAAGCTTACTACTAATAGATGCAAGCTATCCTAGTGCGATGGGTGAATATGGGACTTTGTTTGAGAATGAGCTTACTCTTTTTGGAACACCCCCTTCACAGACATTTGTCTGGCCGCCAAAAACCAGATAGGTTTGGTAGGTGTAAGGTAAGAAGAAGGCTCTTCGGCTTGGGTTGATTTACGCTTTAGCAGTTGGCAAATAGGCCCAATGGTAGAGATCAACTAGGCTACAGAGCGAGACTCCTCATACGTCCTATACAACCATAGTCTTAGTAGCCGCTATTGACTGACTTACCGAGAGCAAGATGGGATGGTACCAGTGGAAGAGAGTCATCGAAGAAGATTCTTTTTCTATCATAAAAATTTTAAATTGCATTCCCCGATCAAACAAGAAGCTTAAGATGACCAATCGGCGGATTTCCCTGGGGTTCATGACTTTGCCGCCTTAACTCTCTAAACGGATCTACGCCCATACTTCGTCGCTTCTCAAACCTATCGAATCAGAATTGCTTCACCTCTTCGATTACCCGTCTGACACAACTAGATTAGTGTAAAGCCCATAGGCGTATTATGGCACCACTAGCAATGATCTGCTCGATGCAACAACAAAGAGTGAGGCAACAGATTTGGATTAGTCCCTGTCTTATGGGAATCCCAAATTATGGTCCGTCCGTCTGAGAGAGGGTTTGTCTGTTCATCAAGCGTATGAGTCTTTTTGGATCCCTTCCCGGGGGGGGGGGTAGCTCATAGTTTAAATCTAGTTCTGGCTAATTAGCTTTCTTAAATCAATTGAAGAGAGGTTCTATTCAAGTGTTGTTATTGTCACCCTCATCGAGGAGTGGATAGCCACCCTTTCCTTTCTTGTAGAGCCAGAGTTCTAAGCCTAAGTCAATCTAACGGAATGCCAGTCGATGAACATAGACGCCTGCTAAGCGGAATGGACCAATGCGACATTGACTAAAGAAGGTAGACAAAACAAAAAGGCAAACTATAGAAAAAGCCAAGCTGACTGAATGAAATGCCGCAGCTGACTCTGACTCCGGTTCGGTACCTACTCCATATCTGAAGATTGACCACAGCGCCTTACCGCCCTTGCTTGGAGTTCGATCCACACACGGCATGAACTATTCCCAAAAGGCAGTTTGGACGGTGTGCAGATCTATAGGTGCTTTCGCTAAGGATCTTACATGGAAGCGCCGAGACAGATATATCCAGGTCTCGTTCATCTTTTGTCTATCCTATCCCTATCTATAGTGACGGTAGGCAGACGCTTCATACCACAATAGACGAGGACTGTATAGCTTCCGACGCTCTTTTGGATAGCTACACTTCCTTCTAATCTTGGAAAGGCTTCTTCTCCGTTGCACTGATGCCTTATCTTCCTTTCTTGTAATTGTAATCAAGGAAGTAGGCGCTAGGGCTTCTATTAGGCGAGAGCATCCCTTTCTATTTAGATATCTTCGAGTGCTGGATGAGTAAGGGCCCCGGTTCTTAGAAAGAGATTCGCGATTGCATCCTTCTTTCCATTTCTTGTCATCAAAGTAGAGGTTCTACCTTCCGCTTGCCCTTCGATCCAGCTGCCCAAGCGCTCTTAATAGATTGCTATGAAAGATCTGTCTTCTTGTCTCACGAGTCCCGTGTTCTAAGGATGGTCTTCTTAAGGAAAGGAGAGGATTAAAGGTTACTTTAATAGAATGAGGGTTAGCGGTACATTACAGACCGTCAGGGAGAGGTTAGTCCTTCGTGTGAATGAATGAGAGAATTGACGATGGGAATAGCACTCAGAGGAGGTCACGAGGCTCTCATCTAAGTCTTTCGATTTCTTGTTTTCAACCTTTCTGGGCCTGGTTGTTACGATCTATGATAGAATGAGGGTGCCGCTGAGAGCCGTAAGTAGAGAATGTCCCAAGCAAGCAGTAGCCAAGAGCACTACCTGGAGCAGCCGGAGAAAGACCGATATGCGTGGATAAGAGAAGAGATAGGCGCTCGTAGACTTCTTTCTGTTCTTTTTGGCTTCTTTTCTTTAAAGCTGGATTGGATGGCTGCTGCCTGTCCACTTGCATTGATTCATGCCTTACCGCGGGCCCTGGTAAGCTTCTTTTTTCTTGTTTCACTCCAATCTCGATCTGTCAGCTTCAGTTCTTTACTTCTTTCCTTTTCTTCTCATTCGATATATTATGTGCAATTAATGTTTTTGAATCATAAGTTAAAGTAAAAGTGTTAGTTGGTCGTTGTTCTTCCAAAATAGAAAATGGATTCATTTTTTTGACTATTTCTTTAAAAAAGAGTTGTCATATCTCGGTAATGGGGTCTGCTGATTCGGAATCACGCTCTGTAGGATTTGAACCTACGACATCGGGTTTTGGAGACCCACGTTCTACCGAACTGAACTAAGAGCGTTTTCTTATCACATCACAGTAGATACGACTGTAAAGAAAAAAGGATGATTTTCTTACTTACCAAAAATTTGTATGCATATAGTCTCATTAAATAAAAGATTTTTTATGTCCAATTTGAATTGATCTTAATGGATTCCTCGTTACTGCCCAGAGGAGAAGCCAGAGGAGAAGGGTAGGGATGACGGGATTGGAACCCGTGACATTTTGTACTGTACCCAAAACGGCCAAGCTGCGCTACATCCCTTTCAATTGGTCTACGGGTGTCATTGTAGAGAATACCTGCCCTGTTTTCCACATGGTTATTTCCTCTATCGAAATAAAATGTCTCTTGCCATTTCTTCTTTTTGGTCTTTTTTGTTTATATACTCATCATCATCCCGCCGCTCCTACCAACCAACGCTTACTTATATGAGAAAAAGAAAGAAAAAAAAAAAAGGGTTATTTAATTTCGAAATAATCAGCCCGCTCGGTTCCGCCCATTCCCGCTAGAAAGAGTTGCATGCGAGAGAGATCCCAATTCTGTGTATGCGGCAAGCTTACTTAATGGAAAATACCGCCAGCTTCCACCCAGACAAAAAACGTGAGCGCCTAGCGCGAAAGGTTGCTTTACTAGAAAATATAAGGCGCGTTAGCGCTTTAGTCTAAGGGGCGGAGCGTCGAAGAAGCGAAGCGAGCCTAGAGTAGCAGCCTCTTATCTTACGTTTTTCAGGCCCCTTGACTTGATATTCTATTAGTAAAGCGCTAGCGCCCCTAAAGAGTAAGGCTCTTCTGCTATCAATGAAACAAAAAAAAAGAAAGACAAAAACCCTTTTGTATAGATCGAGACTTGTAGCTTGATTCTTTACTCATTCCATACTGGGAATAATTGCAGGAAATCGTTCGATAACACTTCTTCCAATTTATCAATGATATCAGACTCCCGTGAAACTCTTTCAATGAAGTGAAGTTAATTCTTACAAAGCAAATAGCATTTCCTATTGATTTGTCCGACACTGGACTGGACCTATTCAGATTCTGAATTATCCGTCGCTACGCTGTTCCCAAGGACTAGCAAAATCGAAATAGCGAAATTCTTGGGTCATCTCAATGGGTTCAGAAACTACACGTTTCTCTGGATCATCATAGCGTACTTCCACATATCCACTCAGAGGAAGGTCTTTTCGTAATGGATGACCCTCGAAACCATAATCTGTTAATATACGGCGTAGATCCGGATGATTGATGAAAGAAACACCAAACATATCCCAAACTTCTCGCTCCCACCGGCCGGCTGATGGAAATAGACTGACTACCGGAAATATTCGTGTTACTTCGTCTGCACTGGTTTGTACACGAATGCGTGAGTTATACCGAGTACTAAGTAAATTATAGACCACTTCAAATCTTCGTTTTCGAGAGGGATAATCAACTCCGCAAATATCGATCAAAACTTGAACCCTTGTATAGGTATGAAATTTAAGAAAGCACAACAATTGAAATAGGTAATCCGAATTGGTATCAGATCTATTACCATGTTCCGATCTTTCCATTTTTTTGACCCATTTCTTGGGGAGAGTCTCCCAACTATATTTGAAAAAAGATTGGTTATCCATAAATAAAGATAAAGAAAGCTTTCTTGTAGTTCCGCTTCTTGCTCTAAAAATGAGGATGTCGGAAATCGCTTGGTCCAACCAAGAAAGACATGGGACTTTTGGGCGTCTTTTTCTTCTCTTACGAGATTTCGAGTTGGATGACGCCCCTAAAGGCCTTCTAAACTGTCTTTTCTACATGTTTACCAGGCATTGTCATTGAAGTAGGCAAGGCCAATCCATCTGTCAGCTTCTAGGTCAAAAGCTAGTAATATGTCTTTCTCGTCCTAAATTAAATAAGTACGAACTTCAATTGCGGCTTACGCTCTCGTTACAGGCAGATGAGAGGAAGGCACTTAAAGAACAGGTGGGCATATGGGTAACTCATATTCAGGTTATCCAGCTGGGAAAGAAATGGAAAAGCCTTTCCAGGCAAATCGAATAAGGTGGCAACCAAGTGCCCGTCTTGCTCCCCTTCTTTTGAATGGAATGGATTTCCTCTAATTTATCTGTTGTAGCTTCACCTAGTAAGGAGACTTGATTCTATTTCGCCTAAACTATTTATCTGCCCCTTTTAACCAAGGGTGCCAAAGGTATAAGACAAATCGAAGAACCTAATGGATCGAACTTTCTTATTTTTATAATGATAAAAGGATGTAGCCCCCAGGTAAGAATCACTAGAAGTAAGCTAATTTCGGAAAGAGACTGTCCATTGCTGGATAGCTATCTCTGGCCCCTTGGTTCCTGTCTATGAGATGGCACGAGGCCGGAAGAAACCATTCCCCGCTTTCAGATAGGTGTCTCGATCTCGTCCTACAATCGGCATAACAACTTCTCTTTCTTTCCTCTTCGAGCAGCACCTACTTATTCCACTTCAGAGGATACCTACTTTGCGAGTTAGCTCCTTGCTTGGTGAAAAGAAAGGGTTTTCCCTGACTTCATTCCTTCTTGCTTGGTTCGTGCCGGTCTACTTCTGCTAAAGGTACCTGCTATCGTTCAAAAACTCATCTTTTCTGTACACATCCATGGGCATAGAAAGGGAATTAAGCTTGTGTTGAAGGGGCTATCATTGAGAGGTCTTACCCTTCAAGGGGAGACTTGCTTGCCGGGGAGAAAGCTTCCCTAACGAGTCAAAAGTGGCGAAGCCATGTCTTCTCCTTCGGTTAAGCCTCGCTTAGCCAGGAATGGTAGCGAAGGAAAACAAGCCCTATACTGGAAGTGGTCAATCAGAGCTGGAAGGGGACCTCGTTCGGTGAGAAACCTAAGATTATATAAGTCTGAAGAAAGGTTTAGCACTTATTATTGTAACAATCAGTATAAGGCTTATAAGAAGCCTTAAAAGTTAGACTATTATCATGCATTAGAGGTCGATTGTGCGACAATAGGCTTCTTTCACCGAAGGGAGCGATGGGATCCAGTTGCTTATGCCTTTAGTTAACAAGTTAACAGTGGACCATTCAATACTAGTGGCGCGAGGGGAGAGTGACAAGAGACCTGTTCCTGTTGTTCTTCCGATTGTCGGTTCCGAATACGAAAGGTAAAAAGCAAGGAAAGGTAATGTCAATTGAAGCCAGGCCTTTTCGGAGGAGGAACATGCGGAACAGGAAGATTTTTTTGGTTGGACGAATGACAGCCTGGAACTCACTTACTTCCTTTGCAAGCACTATTCGCTTTTAATATATAGAAATCCCCCATCTTCAAGCAGAATGAGAATGACTTTCATCATTAGCTTAGGGAGGAAAGTTTTTGATTCAAAATCTTAATAGAAAAAAGAAGCCCTGTGCTTTATTAGCACAGTTCTAGAAAGAACTCAGCAAGAAAGAGAACACAGCACGGCTAAGAAAGCAATACCGAAAAGCAAACAAAGCTAGGGTTGCGCTTGCAGCGCGCCTTTCCAGCGAGCACACCTTCCCCGCCCTTGGAATCAACCGTCTTTGAGGAGAAATCCTTTCCTGAAGTTCAACAAGCTATTCGATTAGGGTAAGATAAGAAAGCTGTAGGCTTTGGCATCTAAAGAGAGATCTGCACATGGTGCTTTCCTTCTTTCGTTCTTTGTTTATGTACCTACAAAGGCTAGATACATTTGCTAGTAAGGCAAGGCAAGCGAATCCAGCCTAATGGAGCACAGATACAATTGACATTGCCTCTTCTTGCGAAGATTGGGTTAAGTTCAGCCATTCCTAGGCTTTCCCGTATCCTTTTGAGTCGGTTAAGGACAGAAAGAAAGTTCAGAGTTTAGATGGAATGCTTACTATCAGTGCATTAGATGTCCTAGTTGTCCAGTACCAATCTGCTTTCAAGGTTCAGTGTGCCTTCGTTCAGTCTCCAGTCTCTTGCAAGTGCTATCGAATCCTCCCTAGTACAGGGTGTGGCATAGGGTATTGTGCAGGATACTGTACCCGCGACCGACTCAGTGGTACGATGTCCCTTCCCTACCTTTCTTTGCTTTGTTTATTCTAGCTTCGGGGAGACAGTTGGACATAGCAGGGTTTGTGATGGACACGATTATTATCCGCGTCCGGGCTACCAAGAGGTTACGCTCTTACCCTTTCGGTTCGCTCATGACTCGGCTGGCTGCTAGACTGGTAGTTGTGGTTGACTGGTACAGTCTAGAGGTCATAGATCCAGAGGACGTGGGTGAGGAGATGTTTGCATGCTCCGACTATAGGCCGCTACGGTTTCACCGTGGGCTACGCTACTTTGGTGACAGAGGTGGTCCTGAGCAGATTACTAGCGTAGCTGCGAGGCTGAGTAGAGAGAGAGCTTCGAACGAATGGAAGGCGGGGCTCGTCACCTCCACCTGCAACCACAACCGCATTCCCTACTTCCAACTCGAATACATCGAAAACAACAATCAGACAACAATCGACCTACAAGAGCCCCTTACACACACGGGAAAGACTAGGAGAGAGTTGGAATGGAAAGCTTACAAGGCTTACACCAAGAAATTCTATGGCAATGGTTCTAGACCCGGAGACTCAGTCCCCAAAAAGCCTGAAATCGAAAAAAGAAAGACTTTAGGACTCCTGGTCCTCCACCCCACGAGGAAAGACAAAGCTTTCTCTTTTCATTCGAGTAAGCTTCACCTCTTCCGAAAGTCTCCTCCCTCATATCCTTCGATCCGGGCCAAGTCTTACTCTCATATTAGTAGTAGCTGTAGCGACATCTCCCTTCCTTTGTAGGGGAACGGGAAATGCCCGGGGAAGAACCCTGACACTCAGTCCTCTCCGTCTACCTCTTTACCAGCTAAGCCACGTCACCCCTCGTCTATTAACTTCTTTAATGTGGGAAAGGGGGGATAGACCGAGGAAACTTGCTTGACTTCGAGTGAAAGGCAATCAATCTCTAGCTTTCGACTAAGCTAAGAAGCAGATAGGATAGGATCAATCTAACTAAAAAGTACCTTCCCTAGGGCAAGACATCCCAAGGAAAGAAAATGAAAATAAAGGAAAGAACTAAAGCTGGAGTGGAGACTGAGGGCAGGCAAGCTTGAAGAGGGCGTCAGGCCGGAGAAAGGTGCCACGGGAACGGAATCAGGAGCAGGGCGGGAAGCTTAAGAAAGAGATCCGGGATTCCCACGAAGCTAACTAAAGAGAAGGGGCATACCGAGATCGAGTAAATAAAAAGGGAGCGGGGACAAGATGATCGACTTCTAGTTGCAGCGGATCCTGTGGTCCTCCTCCTCTCATATCAGAATCAGAAGAAAGAGAAGATGCTTGCCCGATTAAAGTGGCAGGGATAGGAGCTTTGGTACGAGACTCAAATGGTTCCAGGGTGCCGGAGATGAAAGCTTCTTCTTTAGATCACGAGGCGGGAGGTTACCGGCTTTCTTCGAAGTTAGGTTAGGGTTTGGCGAAAGAAAGAAAAAAAAAAAAAGTATGTCGACGCTAAGCATAGCTACCAATGCAAACCAGTCTGTCTTATAATAAGATAGTAGCTCGCTTCCGACTTGCATGTGTTAAGCATAAGGCTTTCTCTTCATTGAAAGATAGATCTTCCAGAACCGGTCATACTTATACCTCAACCGAGGTTTGAATACTTGCTTCCTAGTAGCTCTCTTTCCTAGCTTCAGGGAGAAGCCCGAGAATATCATCGCTCGATTCGAAGTACCCGACGATTTTAGTCACCGATAACGGACCAAAATGGATTGTTTAGCAAGTTAAAGATTTTTGACTCAAAAAGTTTACGAGCGTATCCTAATTCGCTCGTATCACTCCCGAGGGACCGGAAAAAAGGTTTTTCGGGCTGAACAAGGGGGGGCTTCACACACTCAAATGAGTAGAGATAAGGGGAAGGCTTCTCTCGAAATCTTCAAGCAACTCGATTAGGGTAGGCAGTGTGCATTCTTCTCTCGGCTCTAGAACAGGAAGAAGGGAAGTTAGCCTTTCTTCTTTCTTTGCCAAAGCAGGGCCCACCGCTATCATGCATGATGCAATCTCTTGGTCTTCATCTGAGGAATGGTTTTGTTGTTCTCTTTGATTTCAGGTGGTCCGCGACGGGTGACCGGAACCGTCGAATTCTTGCTTTGGGGTAACCACTTCCCAATCGTCATCCTCATGGAGATCGGGGTCTCCCCACATTATATCTCCATCTGGGCTATTGACAGCTACCAACCCCCGCTCTATCTCTTCTGAGTCATCAGGGATGCCCCGAACTTCGGTGTCCAGAGGATCCATCTCTTCGACGGGTATAGAGGCTGGTTGCAGTGCTACAAACCTTATATACACCATTTTTGTAGTCGCTTGTCTTATGAGTGAATCTCGATATATATCTGGCCTATTTGATTGAAGCTGAAGGCCTGTTCAAAAGATCAGATAGGCGGGTGGAAGCAAGAAAACGGCTGGCTAGCTCGTGCAATCTCAAAACACGTCCTTCGCTTTAGTAAAGTAAGCTATCTTTGGTTTCTAAGGTTCTCGGGGCACTACGGTAGGACGTAGATCGATCATGACGAGAATGGACTTCTCCGTAATGTAATAGAAGAGTCACAGCCCCTTCTCGACTAGACGAAGGAGATATGAATTCCATTCAGGCTTGACCCTCCTGGAGGCGCAAAGTTCATCATTCAGTGTGGTGGGGAGCCTCGCCTGGCAGATTGGGATGACTTGGATGCTGGGCAGATCCGGATAGAGTCTCGCTCATAGATAGAGGAAGAGTACGCGCGCTACGGGCATCGGATCAGATAGCCCTTCGGGCAACCAACCGCACATCCAATTCCGATCATGGAGGGATGGCTGAGTGGCTTAAGGCATTGGTTTGCTAAATCGACATACAATCTTCTTGTATCATGGGTTCGAATCCCATTTCCTCCGGCAGAACGGGCGGGCGTGAGAGAAAGAACCTCTTGGCGGAGTTCCCAAAATAGCACTACTTAGTGACTAGGAGCGGAGAGCCTGTTTCGCGTTTTTTTTTTACTTTTCCCTTACTAGTCAAGTGGTAAGGTAGGGCGCTCTTCGATGAATAAAACACAGACTTTAGGAAAGTGGTTCAGGTAGCTCAGCAGGTTAGAGCAAAGGACTGAAAATCCTTGTGTCAGTGGTTCGAATCCACTTCTAAGCGGGCGAAGGGTCATGAGGACACGTAGCCGGGAGCGAGCCGAATTTGGATTTCTTCGAATTGGAAGAAAAAGAAAGAAGGAAGGAGGAGCAAGAAAATGAACCTCGAATCGACGAGGTAAAAGAAAAGCGTAAAAAAGAAAGAAAAAAGAGAATGTTAGAAGGCGCTAAATTAATAGGTGCGGGAGCAGCTACAATTGCCTTAGCGGGAGCAGCTATCGGTATTGGAAACGTTTTCAGTTCTTTGATTCATTCCGTCGCACGAAATCCATCATTGGCGAAACAATTATTTGGTTATGCCATTTTAGGATTTGCTCTAACGGAAGCAATCGCCCTCTTTGCCCTAATGATGGCCTTTTTGATCTTATTCGTATTCTAGTTGGTAGATGTGGCCTTGAAGTCCTTAGCTTAGGGAGTGAGAGGGCTAAGGGGAATGGGTGGGTGGCCCCTTAACGCGAGAAGTTCAGTGTAGTCGACGGAAGCTCATATAGGAAACGAAACTAAGAAGATTCCTTAAGAAAAAAGAAAAGGCGTTATCCAAAACTCGTGATGCGCGAGCGAACGAAAGAAATCCCAAAACTCTCAATACATACCAATTTATGGTAAGGGCACTCACTGTCGGCAAATACTCGAATCCATTGACAGGCGTACAGGAGGAACCTTATGACAAACTAAAGCCTTGCAGAGTAAATAGTATCCTCTAAATGAGAAGATTAGCAAATGCGATATCAAGCTCACTATATCGAGTTGGGTCCCCTCGTTTAGTCTATGGGCATTCGCTGTGCCAACTCTGATGCGGAACCTAGGATATTTCATCATAGCTTCGGATTCTACGACCAGCACAGAACTTACCGAAGATGTTGCAAAAACACAAGTAACGTCAGGGGGGGAAAACAAACTATCCGAAGCGGTCTAACAACTTCGTCTGATAAGGTGGTGAAATCTCACTTACGAAGCGGCAAAAGTAATCAACATCTTTCAAACTTCAAACAAAGGCTTACTAATAATGGAAATGCCTGATATCCAATCTTTCTGGTTCAAAGAATGGGCTCGTAGTGGTTTGATTTTGCATATCTGAAATGCAAAGGGGAAGATTCCGGATTCCTAGCCTCTCTCTTCTTTGACCTAAGCAAGTTCGCTGTATAAGATAATCTTTTCAAAAAGCAGTTCTAGTCTGATTGATCTATCAATGGCAGGGAATAAATATAGGTCCTCTAATGAATTCCCTAGAGAAAGATAGGGTCTCACCTCTCTTCGCACTAACGTTAAGAGCAAATGAAAGCTTCTTCAGTACTCCTTCGGTCAGGGAGATGCCCGAACGATATAGATAGAGTGGAAGCCTGAAGCACTAGGAGTTATATTCCTATGGGGAAAGGAAAGGAAGAATATGAACCGTAAAAGAAAATACCAATTAAACCAATCACAGGAATACCAGTTACAGTACCTATCAGCCAAAGAGGAATCCTTCCCTGCCGAGCTTCCTTCTAGCCAATCCCTTTTCCTCCCTCTTTTCTGAAAAAGAAAAGTAAGAGTGGTTCTTTCAATCCCTGCTTTTTTCGTATACCAGAAGCACAGAGTGGATCTATTCTTTCTATTCAAAAGAAACCCCTCCCTCTGATATCAATAAAAATAGAAGTTGGGCTTAGAGTCTGTAGTTTCTGTAGTTGGTGTATTCCTTTTTCTGCTCGGCGAAGCGTGAAGCCAATGCCCCTAGTCTCAGGAAGAGGGTCTTTTGAAGGGGCCGCTGGTTGTTCACGAATAAGGCAGGCTCTTAGGAATCCCTATAATAGTAGAAGAGAATCTATGCCATCTCGTCGTTCGTCTCCTTTTTTCTGTGCGTGGGCATTTTCCTTATAATTTTGATTAACGTCCTTTGCTACGCTTACTCCTGCTCTTATTGGAATCTAGATAATATCTATGTCAAATAGCTTCTTCGAAGCATTCTTCCGGGATTCTCCAAAAGTCACTTTCACACTTGGATTCGATGGTGCGTAAAAGACCCGCAGCATATTCGTCGCAAACAGGGGACCCACTAAGAGCCCTTGCCCGAGATTAGTGAGTCATATGCCGAATGCCGAAAATGGTCTTCATTCTAGAACGAATATGCCATGCCTTAGAGCAGTTCCTTGTCCGATTCTCTCCTTGGCCCTAGACTGCTTTCTTACTCGTGCAAAGGTTTTTTGCAAGATGGATAGGATTTCTGACTTCCACTTCCTATAGGGCATGAGGGCTTCAAGCCTATGATAAGAGAGTTCCTGTCTCGATCCTTTTTATCTTTCTTCTTTTGCTTTCCCTCCGCTAGTCCTTTTATCGCTCTCGCGATCGGCGCTCAGCAACATCAAGATCTGGGTGGCGCGATTGTTGATGCTGTTGATTCCGACACTCATGGTACTGAAGATGCAAATCCTCAAGAGCTGGGTGCTACGGTTACTGCTGTGACTGACGACTTCACGGATGCAACCATTCATGCTGATTCAGCTAATACAGTTGGGTCTGGTTCTCTTGGGCCGTCGGTAGGTCTGGGTATGAAAGAAGTCACGAATCAAGTTGATTCGTGCAGCTCCCCGTGGACCCCTCTCACATGCGCCCAAGTAACATGCTGGTACGGGCGGGCACCAAAAGGGAAGTGATTGGTGTTGTTGAGGAGGTGAAAATAAGTCATATAAGAGCGTCTGAAGCACGTGATCTGGAGTGAGAGGACCACGTCCTTTTCCTTAGATTAGATTATAGAAGCTACTGTTGGGACTGGGCTTTTTGGTATCTTTCAAGGCTTATGACGCTTTAGTGAACATTTACTTAATTGGGGCTATTCTTTATTCTTATAGGGTTACACTTGTTATAGCTTAAAAGACAGGAGTCAAGTAGACGGACTAGAAGAGATCCTTATGGTAATCGAGTGCCCTAGGCTTTCCTCGAAGCTATCTAACCCCCAGCTATCTATACTCATCCTGTCTTCCCTAAGAGCTTTCTTTCTTGCTTTGTCTTCTGTCTCTAGAACCATCTGTCTGTCTTAAAACAACCTATCTGTGGTCAGTCTTTCTTAATTAAGGAAGATAGGAGTTCGTCGGGTCTTGTACAGGTATAGGCAAGATGTGATTCCCTGCTTTTTAGCTGCTGGAACTGTTGTATCAGTTTCTTTTCTTGTGAAGTCAATCCCTTCTCTCCAATTCACCTTTCCCAACCCTTGAGTGTAGGGCTTACCTTCTATATTATATCCTAGTGACTCCGGCCTTGGTGGCGTACTTCCTTGTCAGAATGACATTCAGCTTCCCTTGGAGCTCACGCGGAACAGACTGAAACTGAAGCCTATCAGTCTTGCATCGGCTCGGAGCTCTTTCTCCGCTCACTCACTGTCTATAAGCAAGGGTAGGAGAAAGGCATCGTCAAATAAGGAACATGTTAGCTCGATTTCCTTAATAAGGTAGACTGCCGATATCGACATTTGCTGGTAGCGGAAGAATGAATGCCCGGTAACAAAGGAAGGGTCAAAAAGCCCTTGTGGTTGTTGATGCCAGTGTAGAATTATGAAGGAGTTCTATGGAATTTACATTTTTGGAAAAAAGAGTGAACATCAATAGTTGGAATTAGCGGAAGACTAACTTACAATCAGTGTGTCTAGGGTTTGTCTTCTTTCGTCAATCCATATCTCCGTGAGCGGTCTAGTGCTCGTTTAAGTCAGCGGCTCGGTATATGGCCCAAGATCAGCTATCTGGATAGCTAGCTCTACTCTTTGTTGTACCGGACGGATGGTTCTTCGAAAGGCTGTCTCATTTCAAGGGAGGGCGACAGACCACCGAGGACCTTGGCCTAGAAACTCAATCGCAGAATGAAATTGTAGGGTTCCAACTGTCTCTGAATCATCTCCATCCTAGCTTTGGCCTCTGCTCCATCGAGACTATCAGTCGGCCCAATTACCTTTTGAACTCAATCACACACGCCTGCTACACATACAGTATCCCTTTAGCCACAATGAGGGGGCCTGTCACACCCCCCGTGATACAGCATGGAGCTTCATCTTGAAGGCCTATCACGAATTGATCTCTCCCGCCTAAGGACCTCAGGTGTCCGATCTCTTCCAGCTCTTGGCGAACTCCTAGCTCTAAGCAATCTAGCTCTTCTGTCCTGGCTCGGGCTTACAGATAGGACTTCTAGCAACTCTCTACCTAGAAAGGACCTGACGGTACGCTCTCTTGGTGGATGATCTCTTGGTGAACTCTATCCTATCAAGTATGGCTATCCGACCATACTAAGAACTCAGTCCAGGGTCACGGAGTCCGTCCTTCTAGTAAAATAACTTTCATTTCAGAGTTAATAACGTAGTGTAGTGGATGACTGAGCTAGAGCTAGCTTTGTCAGTATTCGCCCCTTTCCTTTTTAGGGAAAGCCTTCGTGAGGGGACCGAAGTATAAAAGAGTGTAATCCTTTCCCTGTCTGATGAACTTCTTTTGGAACCACCAGCTAGCCGACTTCGACTTTAGTTGCCTAGCCTTCCAACGGTAACTGACCCCATCCCCTATTTTCTATTTCCTCCATTCTAAACTGTAATGACTGAACTAGATTATCCCTAGCTCCAATGAATTGTAAAGAAGAAAGTCAAGACCTTGCCGATGACTACATTCCTTAGAAAGGGCATCTTTCCCCCTTCATGAAGGAGGAAGACCGCTAAAGGAGGAGATGTTAGCCATTTGGTACTCGTTTTCCAAAGCCCTAGCTATAGCTGCAGGATTGGGAATGAAGACAAGAGAGCAAGGGGTTGTTAAACGAACCTGAATATACCGATTCTTTATCCTTTGCACTGCCTAAAGAATTCCACATAGCACGCTGATAGCATTCACATCCCCCGAAAGGTCGGGTGAAGGCGCCAGGCGCTACAGCAACTGAATTGAAAGATGATGAAGTACGGCTCTCTGACTGGTGGTTCCCTCCTTCTATTAGAGGAGCAAGAAGAGTCTCTTCTACGAGAATATCAAATCACATCACGGACCCACCGATATGGATTTTGAACCGCTGCTACTGCAAGCCCAGAGGGAAGAGATCCTCTAAAAACGGTTGGGTTGCTGATGCTCCTTCTCCGACAATCCTGTTTTGGTTAAACCCCATTGTGGCTGTCCTAATCTGAGCAAGTGACAACCGTTTTGGTACCGTCACTTACTATATGTTTTGCCTCCATTTTCTCTTCTCTCGTATCTGTCCATCTTTCTGATGGTGAAGACGTCAGATGTTGAAGCACGCACCCTTTATCCTATGCTATGGGTAAAGAATCAAAGGCAACGAGCCAAACCCAGTTGTTTTTAGGAAGCAACCTCCTCCCTGTGGTTTCACCAATGCCTTAACGGCCTTTTCTTTTAAGCGCCTCTCACAACGGACTCGACACCAATCCCGGCAGAAGGATTTGGTTACCATAAGTGGGGGCATGATCAAGAATTTGGCCCTTGTTATAACAGAACAATTATCATATAAAGATGCTCAAGCGAGGAGATGTTACGACGTCTGCGGGCGCAGGGAGGCCAATGGTAGGAAGCTTAACATCATCTTTTCCAATAAGTTAGTCTCTCGAGGCTTACTCGTTCCGACCCTGAACAACCTTTTTTTTTTCAAATGATCCAAGAAGATGAGGCCAAGTATGGCCCATGGAATTCCGTTACTGGCAGGAACAAGAGGCCCCCAATATCGAGAATCTTAACCAAAGGAAAGAACCTGATCAGGCCAACAAATAAGAGGTAGACCTCAGTACAAAACTAAAGCTGGTGAGAGAAGAAGCCCAAACCATTATACGGGCCCTCCTTCTAAAAAAGCAAACATCAATCGGGATAAGAAAAGCCCGCCACCTGAGAAAAAAGAAAGAAAAAGCCGACGTCTCTCCAGCCCACAACCCAAGATCCCCACTATTGTATTGGGGCAAAGGTATATTAACCAGGAGATCCAACCGGAAAGACTTTCGAGAAGGTGATTTCAATGGTTTATATGGTTGCCATTAGGGACCATGTTTACTCCCCTGGTCCTGTCTTCGCCGGCCCTGCACCATCAGAGTTCTCCCAGTTCTTTCCTAACCCCTCTTCGTCTCTCCCTTTCCTTGAATGGTCTGTCAGCTTCTGTTGGTCAAATCTGTCAGGGCCCCTTAGACAATTGGGCTTCCTGGGTAAAGCGTCTGAGTCCCCACAAGGGAGAGGATTTTTCAAATTAGGTATTTTTGATGCTATTATGATGAGCCTGAACACCCCTCCGAGTCACAAACCGCAGATCTCCGCTACTCTTATGTTTTGGTGTCTGGCTGAACAGTCATTCCACTTTCGTGTGGGTGCCATGGTTCCGACCATGATGGATGTCGTGGCTCTGACCGGCCTTCCTTGGACAGGAGAGACTGCTTATGCGGGAATGTCTGTCCCTGATATCGAATACCATCGGCCAAAATCGGCGGGGAAGCCTGGCCCGGCCTATGGTACCTTCATAGATACTTGCATGAAATCCGATTCTTCTATCTCTGAAGATATCAGCTTCTTGTCCTGTTGGTTGAACCGATACCTCTGCAGCTCTCCTACTCTTGCTATGACAGCCGACTTCGTAGACCTGGCAAAGGTTCTCCATAGTGGTCGGAGGGTGGCATTGGCCCCCCCCCTTTCTTATCTTTACCGAGGTATGAATGAGGTTTTTGAGAAGTCCGTCGGGTACTTTTCCGGGGCCGCTTTGGCTATTGCAACTCTGGCTTCAGGCCTACTTCCCTGATCTCCGATATGATCCTCCTCCCTCGCCCGTTCATGATTTCTCTACCTATGGCTCATGGCTGTCTAGTTTCCCGCTGAAGGAGGTGACATTCCATGGTTGTTTTCAAATCTTCTTGGGGCTTTCCTCTGCTTTGCTTGGCTTGCTACCCCCTTCCCGTTTCATGCCTTTCCAAGAACGCTCGGTAGGTCCGGACTGGTTTAGAAGACTCCCTTCTGTTCCTATTTCTGGTCAAGCTCGCGACGACCATTCTAAGGTTTGGGGCAGTTTCCTAGTGTGTCGAGATTTACATTACGTCAAGCCGGGACTTCTGTTAATGTTCGTTGTGGGGTCGAGCCTGCCTTCTTTACCAGCTATATAAATATATGCGACGTTTTGTCCTCCTTTTCATCTGGAGGCAAGATTTGTTTTATTCTAAGAGGTTTAGAGAGCTCGTTTTTTTAGTAAAGTATTCGCTTTTTCTTCTTTTTATTTTACGTTCTTTCCTTCTTTTTTTCCAAAGTGTCAAGATCTTATTTGCCTTTTTTAGAAAGTTTTTCTTTTACGATCGAAGAATCAAGATCTTGGAAATATGATTCTAGAAGAACCGATTTTTGATTTAAAAGGTAACCTATCCGCCTATTTCTGCCCGCAGATAAGAATCCTATCATTTCTGCTACTCCGCGTGAGCCAACCTCTTCCTTCCCCACGAACCTTGGATGATTATCCCAATAGTGGGGCCCCGGGCGGCGTTGAGGTTCGGCTGTGAGTTTCTTTCCGTGATCGGCCCGCGAAAGGCGTTTGCAGCTTGGATTTAGTATTGGTTTTCGCTCTTTGGACTTAATTGTCTGGCACAGACCATTGTTCACTCGCTTCCTAGATCCTCCTCTTTGTTTTATTCTTATCATACAGCCCGGACTTTCCGCATGAGCCAGGGGGGCATGGCGTGAATCCTTTCTCCGGTGGATAGAGTGTCAGGCTTTCGCGTATGGACTGGCGCGATAGCGATAGATCTTTAGTCGACCGAAGACCTGACTGAGGGAGATTGAATGAGCTACCCTTACGTAGATAGATCGATTGAACCACCCCTGCTTGTGATCGAGTCTGGCGATAGAGTTATGCCTGGCATAAGTACTCCTATTGGAGAAAAGGCAAATCCGTCCCCCATATGCCCTTCGTTCTCCTGTCGTATGAATGTCTGTTTTCCCCCCCCCCTTCAATGCTGTCGCATTCTTGCCCCTTTTCGGTATGGTCCTTTCATTCAGGCCTTTCCTTATGCACCGATGGTTTCATGATTCCTTGAAAAAAAAAATGTTTGCGAGCGTCAAAGCACCTAACCATACCTACTACACCATGCACTCCGCCGGTAATCAGCCCGGACATGAAAGTGCATTTGGAAGCATATGTGTGCCACTTTGGCACGAGATTTCAGCTCTACTTTGACTTTCATGGTTCCACTGTTCGTCGAGATCCCTTGAGTGCTACTAAATGTAGAGAAAGACATTCATAGCTTGAACCTTCTGGTCACTTCATTCCCTTTACATAAAAAAAGGTTTTGCTTTTCCACCTACCTCCTATGAAATCGTGACTATTTATTTATATAAATCCAAAAACCTGCTGTCACTCCACTGGCTGTTAAGAAAGCTCCCATGAAGGCTTTTCCGGTTGCTAAGGCTGGATCAATTACTTCATCAGGATCCACCTCTAAAGTCGGTTCGCCCAAAGCCGCAGTGGCTACTGCAACAACTCATCAAATCGAAAAGATTGGAAAAGAAGATCCACGCCGACGGCTGTTATCTCCAAAGGTGAAATAAAATAAAGCAAAACTCCTACTTCTAGAAAGAAAGTTGCCGCTCCGGGAAAGAGGGGCTTCACTCCCTGGGAACAAAAAACCCTTCCTTTGATAAATTCAACTATTAGAGCCATTTCTTTCGGGTGATTTCGACTTCGAAAGCCATGAGCCTCATTCACGAAAGCCTACGGAACAAACTTTCTAGTCGATTCATTCTAATTTTGGTTTTATCCTTTCTCCTTCCTATTCTCGCCTTGCCTTGCCTAAAGAACCTCTTTTGGGGCATAAAAGCCTGATTTTAGCCTTCCCCTATTATGGCCCGATCTCAACAAGCTTCTGCTCTGCGACTTGCTTTGCTTAAGCTTAAGCCAACCTATCTATAGTGTCCTTTGGGAAATGGGAAAGAAGACTTATTTTTGATCAGTTCAGTATAGGGGGGAAAGACTCGGTACTTGCTATAGCTCTTGTTACTACTGGCTCCCTAGCTACCGTCTTAGTTGTATTAGTTAATGGCTCCAACCCTTCTTGCTTGACCCAAACCTTCGAACTGCAACAGATGCAGCAGGAGCTAAAAACAACTTACTACTTGAACTCGCTACTAACACTTGGCGTTTAGCAGCAAACAACTACAAGATAATAGGGCCACAGTAACAGTAAGGGAAGCTGAAACCGTAGCTTCACTCCTACTCTCTTACTTAACTTAAAGAGCTTACACGAAAGCTGCTGAAGGGCTGGTGCCATTCTAGTCTACTAATCGAGTCCGTTCAATCGGTGTAGCTAAGCGAGTAAGTCCGTAACGAATAGAAGAGTAAGCCGGTAACGAATCCAACAAGGAAGCTTTCAGCTAAGCCCCGTTTAGTTGATTCCCCCTCTGTCTCAAGGCGGATGAGTCCGTAATAGTCTTCCTTCTTTTTCCGAAGGTTGTTATCGAGGTGGTTGTTGCAGCTCTTTCTGCTGTTGCCCTTTTCTTCTTTTTTTGCTGCTCCTAACTCTAGTATAGGGGTTTTCGGGAATACGTCCTATGGCAAGGAGCTCTTTTTCTGTTCCTTCATCTGCTGTTTTAGTCCCCCCTTTCTTAGTATTCCAAGCCAAGTGGTTTCTTCTCAAGGTATCCGGGTCGGCCGGGTGCCGGATCGGGGTTCCATGTTCTCCCCCCTGGCAGCTGCCGAAGCGAGGGTCTTTTTCGCCAGCCCTACTAAGGCTTCTGCGGGGAACCAATCTGATCCGTAAATAGATCTCCTGCTAGGTTGGCCTTACCTGCTTTCCAGCTTGCCTTTTCCTCCCCGCAATGAGAACTTCCCTTTCGCCTTTTTCACTTGAAATGAGAACTTCTTTTTCCCCCGTCATCTAAAGGGTTCGCTTCCCTCTCCTCCCCTGTAATGGCAGCAGCCAATCGGTAGTTTAGACCCTATCATTAGGGATTGCTCCACTTCAACCTTACCAACCCCTGTGATCGCTGCTGAAGATCTTTCTGAATCTAAGCACTCCTGCCTTCCACAGCTCTTAACATGGAATGTGCTCGCTGTTGTAAGCGATTTTCCCGGAGTTGTAGCTTTTAGCTGTTAGCTTTTATCTCCTGCCAACCTTTTCTTTGAGAACCACAAGTCCAAAGCGAGTTTCCGTACCCTGCGTTTAGTCGGCTCCTCTTTATCTTTAGTCTTAGACTTTGTCGCTGATTCGTCCGCTATATAAGTTTTCGGTGTCCGGAGACTCTTTGTTTAGGTTCCTTCATATCGCTTCTTTGTTTCTTTTTCTGTTTGTTTCGGGCGAAGTGAGCCGGGGATCGGCGAGTGAGGGCAGCGTCAATCGGTGTAGCTAATGCCGTAGTGAGTGACCAAGGGGAACGCTCGGAGTGAGGTAAGTCTTCCATGATTGGAAGGCTAGGGAATGAGCGTAGTGAGTTAGCAAGTGCAGACAGCCCTAAATGAAATGGTCGATCGAGCGCGGCGTCTCTTCTTTGTTTCCTTTGTTGTTTGTTTGTTTGCGGCTCTCCTAGTATTAGGTTTGTCGGAGTTTCATCCGCTTGTAGCTGATCCGATGTCGGTACTTCGTCTTGTGAGTTTCTTTTTTTTCTTTGTTTAATGTGAGCCGTGAAGCTCGCCGAGGTGGGTGAGCGAGTGTCGTGTGTAACCTTAGTGTGCCCTAAGGTTGTTTGTAAGGTAGCTCGCTTGTTTCCTTCTTTCGTAAGGTTTCCGTCTTAGTAGGAACTCCCCTAGTAGCTTCTATTCCCCCTACCCAGTAAGTCTTCCTTTACTGTTAGCTCCTTATCTAAGGGGTAAGCCCCTGTAACTACTAACAAGAGAAGGTCGCTGCTGATGTCCCCCACCCACCCATTAATGAAGAAGTGGGCTACTTCTGACCAACATCCATTCTCAAAGATGGAAGTGTTGAAAGTCCTATTAGGACCTCCAATAGCCGAAGAGTTGAGTTCCTTCTATACAGATGCAGTTTCGTTTCCTGCTGCTTTAGTTAGGTCGTCTGTAACTCCCGACTGAGTTCATTATGTACGCTGTCCCTTATCAGTACCACCCCATCGATAACATGCCTTGATTGTTCCCTTTCGTTCCCAGGCACACGCGCTGGATGCGGACATTGAATGTCCTCACCGATCAACCGCTCATGAATGAACACCAAACAACCAAGCTTTTGACTGGTCCCTTATGAAATGACTTTTCTCGATCAAAATGGCAGGAATTGGGTCCTGACATGTGCCTACTGAAATACCTAGAAAGCATTCCTTCACTTTCCTTATAAGGGGCGCTGCCTGATTTGCATGAATGCCGAACCCCAATAAATGAGTATTGGTTCACGTCTTAATCATCCCATTGTTTTCAAATAGACATGCCATATTGGCTTTCTCCGAGGCCATAAGAAGGTAGTTGCTTAGGGACCATACAAGTAGCGAATAAGGGAGTTGCTGTTGCCGCTCATACAGGAGGGCGGATGTAACTAATGAATAGAGAAGGGGGTATCCCTGTGTCCCCCAACTGTTAGCAAAGATGGACCCGTACCAACTTCAATAGTCTCGGATATGCCCCCTAAGCTGTAACCACTGCGTGAAGGCCTTTTTCAAGTAAACAGTCAACAAGTAAGTCGGCTGTTTCCGGCCGAAAGCTACATCGCAGTAATGAATACAACCAATTAAGTCGGTAGCACCTAGAGCGTCGAAGCCTTTAAGGTAAGGAAGGGGGGGCGTTCGTCAGTGCTTTACTACTCCAGAAGTCCTCTCTATCGGGTTCACGCTCGAAGCATACTGAAATGTATTGAAAATTGCCTTTTATGTGGGACTACCAGCCAGGTGAGCCAGACGCACGTGAATCGTCGAGTAAGGTTCCGACCTACATTGACCATTTCGCCTGGACCGGAAGAGGCATCTATGAATTGACTGCCATAAAGTAAGAACCTACTAAAAGATTGAAGCATCATGGAGAGGGAGTTAGGCACTACCTAGCCCTACGCCCCTTTTCCTGTAGTCGTCAGCTCGTTCTTGACAGATCCTTTCGGGTGTTCATAATCTGGAGTAAAAGGATTCGAACCTTTGCATGCCGGTACCAAAAACCGATGCCTTACCACTTGGCTATACTCCATACGGCCTGTTTTGGACGATAGAGGGGAGAGAGGGGGAAAGGAGAAGGAGGGCTCGAAGAACGAGCCGTGCAAGAACGCGGGGATATAGCAAGTAAGCAGCGACGGTTCTCCCTTTAGGACCGACTACAACAAGCTCGCGACTCTAATAGAAACAAAGGGTGACGCTCTCTGCTCTATTTGCTTGCAATGCTATACCTATCAAAGTTGGCGAACGCTTCTTGTTCTCGCCCAGCCGTTTCTTTTGATTATTATTTAATAATAACCTAGACTAAAGAAGAAGCTCCTGAATCAGCGCAGGGCCAAATAAGCAGCAGGAGAACTTGACTAACCTGCCGCCGGTGACTTTAAGAAAGAGGGTCCGGGTCCAATTTCTAATGAAGCGAAGGTCCCCCGTCACTCCCTATTCTCTCTTAAAGCTAGCTCCGCGAGAGGTTAAGAACTATTGACTGTAAACCATAGCAGTTACACTCACTCAATGGAAATGTTCGCTTTTGGAATGAAGATGGATGAGCAGGCACTCACGCCTGGACCTGATGAAGGGAAAGATGTCACCGGTCACTATACTGGGGGGGCGAGACATGACCGCGACTAAAGATTCAAGTACCGTTGAAAAGACTAAAGGAACGGGGGGAATGACTACCTGTAATAAAGCACAGGCTAATACGAGCCGACCAGAATAAGCGACGGCTTATATTACCAGATCCTCGACACAATCTTCCTAGAGATGGAGAGCCCCTTGCCTCGCCTTTTCTAGGTTGGGTCGATTTTTCATTTACCAATGAATTGGATCTGCCCCGATCAATAACAATAATGGGCTAGAAGAAAGGTTCTGTGACATGGACGCCCAACTCGATCGGTCGGTTGGCCCACCTAACAGATGATGAGATTCTCGTTGATCGAATTTTGAAAACTCTTTCTCACTATTCTATTAATATTAAGAACAGTAGAGCTTTCGATCAAGATGTTCTCGCCTCCCCCGTTTGGGCTCTCGCTCGAATCGGAACCTTTACCTTTATGCGTTGGTAGGCTTTCGACGTGATCTAATAGCCTACCTATCAGGCGCCAATAAAAGAGAAAGTTTTCGCATGGACTTCTCATCTGATGCAGAACTTATTTCATAACCACCATCCATCACCAATCACATTCCACATCCCACTTCAAACTTTTCGATTCCTCGGGCCTCTAGAAAGGCATTCCAGCTTCAGAGGCAGGTGAGCCGGGTCAGGAAGGAGTGTCGACTGCTGGGATCGGATCCTATTCGAAGCACTCCACCACGAATAAGAGTCTTTGGGTTGGATAGGCAGTAGAGATAGGAGTTCCTATCTCTAGGGCGGGCTTTCACTTTCAAGACAGAGATGCACTACTCCATCTGGAAAGGGCTTTTCCAGAAGGGAGTAGAGAAATCAATAGAAAAAATCCCTTCCCGGCCGGGGGGACTCTACGTCTGGGTCTTATCTCAAACTCGGATTAGGAAGAGTGCCCTTGAACTAAAGATCAATCATAATAAACAATACAAGAAAAGAAATGGATTCTCCTGCCGGCGAGAAGGGGGGAGATAGGGAAGAGGAGATGGAGATTAAGGATATATATTCACTCCACTCCATAGATAGTGAACACAGATTTTTTTTTCTCCTTTCGGGTCCGCGCTGGTGGGTTTTCCTTCCATTCTCCCTCTTCTTCCGCTCCGGAATAAGGAACCTTAGAATTCACCCTACCTGTCGATGAAAAAATGGGATTTTATAGGACCACTAGCTAGCGGATTAGTTATGGAATGTCCTACTCCTGCCTGAGCTTTCCGATCAACTAATCCCCTATTTCAGGGACATCTCTGTGTTAGGTAGGGCCAGGGATCTCTGATTAGTCGAATGAGCATGAGCCCATCCCTCTGGCCTATCATTTATTGGTCGATCCGGCGCTCCTGTATCTCCTGCGTTGCGTCTCCATGGGAGCCCTTCATACAAGTTTGCTGATAGGAGCCCCTCTAGTCGAATCAATAAAAAATAGAAGTTTAGGCTCGTCAATCGACGATCTACTGTTCCCTCTTCTCTTAGTTGCAGATGCCCATGCTTTGATTCGAGAGCCCTAGCCAGTGATGAATCCTCAGTAAGATCGGAGTATTGAATTCCTCCTCCCTTAAGTCCAGTTTGAACCCGTCCCAGCAACCTGCGCGGAGAAGACAAAGAAGTTGGGAGTCTATGCCTTGAATGAATCAGTAACAACGGATTAGTGGAATGAGGGATCAAGAGACAGATAGGGGGGGCTAACAATCATTGGTGGACCCTCCCTTGAACGAACGGTCACGTAGCTCGTGACTGAGTTGTTTAGGTTCTTGAATTCCATCTCTAGTTGGGGTTTCGGTTCGAAGGTTAGAAAATGTGGTGCGGGTTCATCTCTCTCGACCAGTTCAGGTTCAAAGGAAAGGGTGATCAGCGGGACCCAGACTTTAGATCTCTTCTCTATGGTGGGAGGGTTTTTTCGTATCATGTTGGGGAGGCCAGGGGAGACGGATTGGATCGAGAGGCCTATGCCTCTTCTTTATCGATAGAATTCCCATCATTTGCAGTCTCCGGCGAAGAAGACAAGGGCGAGGCCCCGAACAATTTCATTGCCGTGACCTCCATCCGTCATTAGTAATCGTGATCCGCTTTTCCTATTCACTAGTACACTGCGCGCTACAACTAGCAGCCCCTTTACTAGTAAGGGAAAACGCTAGCGCGCAACGGCTGAAAAGCCAGCAACTTGTTAGGAGCAGGTTCCAACCTTTCTTATTATTAGTAAGAAAGGCGCGACGGCCCCCTACCCCTAGGGGCTGCTTGCTGCTCGACTCTATCTCTAAAGGAAAGGGGCTTCTGCACTGCTGCCTACTCCACTCGTTATCACTAAACGACGAAGCCAAGAGCGGAAGGAGGGACTTGAACCCTCAACCTCAGCCTTGGCAAGGCTATGCTCTACCATTAAGCTATTTCCGCCAGCTACGGTAGTGGCGAAGCACTACTGAGCAATTCACGTATCACTTGATACAGACGACTTCTGTTTTTCCGCCGGACCACACTCCATACCCCCGATCGAGCTACGAGCACGAGTAGGTAGGCGGCTAGGGCTGGTAAGGTTCCAGCCTTCTTTTTTTTTGCTTCGCGTCAGATGAGATGATGATTAGTGGGTCAGGTACAGCGTGTGCTCTTGATCACAATCACTAAAGGGGCGGGCTGGAGGGGCTGCCTTTTCAATCAATCTCCGGCCGCCGCTATTGGTGCGAGTTGTAAGGAGTCTTGGTCTCGAGTCGAGCTGGAGCGTCATTTCATTCTCGTAACGGGAGTGAGTGCACCGCAAGACCAGACAAGTTACTCCTTCGCCTCGCAGCGGCGGTATCTGTCGTCCATCCTAAGACGGCTCCTCTTATTCTAAGATAATCCAAGCAGCAGCTCCACAAGTCGGAAACAGTCGATTTCTGAGCCATTCGTTCTCCCCTCTCGGTTGGCCTTTGCCAGCCACTAGAGCAAGTAAGAGAACCTACAGTGAATGAACAGATAAAGAACCGCAGATTTGGATCGGATTGTACACCTTTGTGTCTGGCTATGTATATGGATGCTCATAAAGATATGACGGGACATCGCTCTCCTTTCTTTTTTTTTCTTATAGTTGTCATAGATCTCTCTAAAATCGTCGGGGCAGTCCTTGACTTTCGCAATCCAGTCACGCAGTTCTGCGATCTCTATGTCGGGGGTGCATTTCAAGCTCAAGCCCCATTATACAGAGCGCAGTTTCGCACCTTAGTGCGTCGGGCTGATTTGCCACCGCGGGAGCCCCATATCACAATGGAGTTTCAACTGTCTTGAAATCAGGGAATGAAGTTCCTTGAGCATAGCTCCGCCCCTCTTGTTCGAGTAAGTCTATGCCTAAACACAGGGCTAGATCCGGGTGAAAAAGAAGAAGCCCAATATCAGTAAGAATAGCGGCTGCCCCCCTTTCCTGTTGGAAAGGAAAAAGGGCGCCAGGGCCCTTTTAAATGACGAACCCCACAGATGATAGGCCAGGGCAAGGGCGGCATATCGACGGAGATTAGGATCAGCTTGGATGAATAAAAGAAGAATTGGTAGAAATTCTCATAGGTGAAGCAAACCCATTTTCAGACAAATAAGATAAAAAACGAAACTATAGTAGATAGGAAAGCCCCGGAGATTCTATGGAAAATGGAAAACGTCGAAGTAAGCTGGGGTTAATGCAAGAAGACACTTCGAAGGAACGTCTCGACTAGGGGTTCGGTCCCCTCTAACTGTATCCCTTCCTTTTTAGACTAGCTCTAAATACAAAGTAGGTCGGACAGACAATTACATATATAAGCAAAATCTCGCTGTGAGCGCTACCTAAGCACTGTTGAAGGCACTCAGAGAAGAGTGGAAATAGTTCTAGGGCTTCTCACTAAGACTTTCGACTCACTGCCAAAAGCTCCTTCTTGTGCGCTAACGCTGGAAGGGATGGTTTTGGGTGGGATGGGAGAGAGACCACTGGAAGACTTAGTCGTTTAGATAGAGATAAGAGAGCTATACATAAAGAATATTGAACTCCCCAGGCGTTCACTAAATGCATTTCGCTTACAGTCACTAGGAAGGGGTTCTAGTAACGAAAGATTCCTTCTATAGCTATAGGTAGGCCACATTTCTCATATTCATTTCAGTGCTTTAAGCTCTAAATCCATCTGTAGCAACATTGATCGCATCTCTAGGGATTTGACCTCATCTGCTCGTTCATAGGGGAGGTTGATCATATATCACATATCACCAGAATTTCCGGATGAAAATCTATTCTCAATAGAGAGAGACCTGTCGTAGCGAATGTATTTTGATGGGGCTGCAAATCTGAAGGGATATGGAATATGGGTCTTGTTGGTTAGCCCCGATGATCTGCACATTCCTATCTCAATTAAGCTGAACTTCGAAACTACCAACAATGTCGCCGAATACGAGGCTTGCATTCTGGGCTTACAGGCAGCTTTGGAGATAGAGATAAGATCATAGTCTATGGTGATTCTTCCCTCATAATCAACCAGGGGAAGGTGAAAAGCGAAAAGTTAGCTCGTTAACAAGCATGCCTGGAAAAGCTAGCTGAGGGATTTGAACAGGTCAGCTTTACCTACCAGAGACGACAATCCGTTTTTAGATGCTCTAGCCAAGATGGCCTTCATGGTTCGAATTAGACTGAAATTGCACATGGGCATCACGCAGCGTGATGAGCCCGCTTATTGCAAAGCCATTGAAATACGGGCCGAAGTATAGATTCCCTGGTTCACAGACATCGAGAACTATAAACGAGAACGAGTACCCGCCCGATGCGGATTCAAGGACTTTTGCAGGCCATTTCAGGAGTTCACCTTCCCTTCTCGTTCGATTCCACACCGGATTCACTATCTTCTGAATCATGCCCTTCCTTCTCGTGAGAGTTGATCTTCGAGTTAGAGTGTCTTCTGTCCGATTCAGGCTGATTGGATCACTGAACTTGGTTCACTAAAGAAAGAATCCGCTTTCTATAGGAAAGGAAGTTTCCATGCCATTCGTCTAGCTCCCCCCGGATTCGGAGCATCAAAGCAAAGAGTCGATTCTCTAAGAAAAATAGCTTATCCCCTTTATCCTTACCTGAATGGAAAACCAAGGCTGAATTTCATGCTTTCAAGCACAGTTTAATAATAATGGGGATGAGTGCTATCTTAATAGTTTATTTTATAAAGGTTGCTTCTAAGAGAAAGAGATAAAGCTAGTCTTTTTATATAGTTTATATAGTGTGTGAAATTGAAAGCAAAGCGCCTATTTTCTAGTTCCAATCAATATCAATCGGCCGTTCACGTCAGGGTCCGAAGGAAGCTTGTACTTTTCTTTTTTTATTCCCTTCCGTCATTCCTTAAGTCCCATAGGTTTGATCCTGTAGAATCTGACCCACTTTCTCATTGAGCGAAGGGTACGAAATAAATCAGATTTATTTTTCGATCAAAAGTACTATGTGAAATCTTCGGTTTTTTACTCTTTCGCTACCCCTTACAGCGTTTGAATCAATAGAGAACCTTTTCTTCTCTATCTGTATGAATCGATATTATTACATTCAAATTCCTTCCCGACACCTCCCAAGGAAAATCCTGAATTGGATCCCAAATTGACGGGTTAGTGTGAGCTTATCCATGCGGTTATGCACTCTTCGAATAGGAATCCATTTTCTGAAAGATCCTGGCTGTCTTCAACAAACACGAAAGTCAGTGTCAAGTTGAGGTCTACCCGGATCTAATGGAGTAGCGGGATGACCGAAACACAGTTGAGGTAAGGGGCCCCCTGTGATTATGGCTCGCCCGCCTGATCAAAGTCGAAGTACGTGGGGTCCATTTGTCATTTGTAAAGAACATCTCTTTTTGGGTCGTCAAATCGCCGAGTCGACTTCTCACCGATTCGCATTAACGCGATCCAAAGAGTCGATCACAAAGCGGATTCGCTCGCCCATTTTCGTTTAGGTGTGATTCAAAGAGGCCGCGGTAACGCGAAGAAAAGTGTTGATTCGCGTGGCCTTTGACAGAACTTTTTTAAAACTTGATAACTTGCTCGTTCTTACTTCCTGGGGATACTAGTTTCTTTGCAAAGCTTATAGTTTTTTTAGCACCTATAAGGTGAGATACGGGACATTCCATGTACCATACTGCTTTGTCATAGGAAATGACAACATTGGCGACTAAGGGGTGGCGAGAGCAAGACAAGAACTCATAAATAGGCCTTGTCCATGGGGCTACTCAAAGTGTTAGAAAAGTGTAGCATGAACAACCAGAAGCCGCAACAATAGAATAGTTTAAAAGAAAAGCGATTCCACTCTTTTCCTAAAATCCTAACCTACAGGATCAGAAGTACCTGAATATGATAAGCAACCGTCAGAAATCAGTGAGTGAAATAAGACGGATGGAGAGAAAGAATAATAATAACTAGATGAAGCCTTAGTCCATTTTAACATCCAATCTTACCAAAGGTCAGAAAGGCAGATGGGCATGTCCCTTGAAACAGCTTCCATTGGCATGAGTTAGAATCCTCTCCTGCAGGAACCTGGCACCTTCCTCGCTCTCTCTTCTGCTTACTTATAATTCCTTGCTTCTGGGGACTGACTAAAAGCCTTTCTCTCCCTAACCGGATTCTGCTTGAACTGAGAAATATCCCATGGGGCAAGGGTAACTCATACAACGAGGGAATCTGGGGTTGGCAAAAGGGTAACTATAGCGCTATCACCAGCTCCAAGGCTTAATACTACAAGAGTGGACTGAGCGCGCTTACTATTACTATTCTATCCCCACCTTATTCTCGTACTTCCTAGAGTGGAAGGTATGAGTTCGACACCCGCTTAGCCCATAGCTTTATGGCTTAGAAGAGTAGCTGGCATTGGCTCTTTGCCTTTGCTTTAGGTTTGCTTTAGGGCAGACATTGATTGATACAAGGGAAAAAAGAGAGAAAGCACAGCTACGTAGCTAACCCAAGGTTCTGTCTTTCCTTAAGGAAGTGTTAGCTTGCTAAATGTATCCCCTCCTCCTTCCCTTACAGCTCTTGGAGAGGAGACAGTCGACAGATTGATCGCCAAGATCGGAGGCAGGATATCAGTGTCTTTGTATATCTGTTTTATTTATACACCTAACCATTTTTCAGATCTTATATTTCTTGTTTTCTTTTCGAGGAATAAGAAGAATGTATGATTACTGTAGAAACGTATAACCCTAACCTTTATCCTATAGTCGATCCTGTCGTAAAGCTCTCGTAAGGACTGGGGGTTAAGGCACGACTTATTCAAGGAGTGGGATAAGACAAAGACAATCTTCGACACTGATAAACAATACAGAAAGATCATATTCGACAATAAAATAGAAAAACTGGATCTACAACTATTGTGGTTCTACCATGATTTTTTTTTTTTTTAAGGAAATCACTCACATCTGAAATTCGGATAGAGCACACCACCCTAATCACTAAACCAAGGAAAGGACCGCGGTCATACTTTTAAACGAGATAAGCCTTACACCTGGTATGTCCTGGTATTTCCTTGAGTGCCTCTTCCCGAATTACTGGTACCAAACATGCATTGCCTTTATCCATGATGCACATGGTGTTGGCAAAGGAAAAGGAATTGGAATAGGAAAAATAAAAAGCTTGAACTCAGCCCACAAGCTAAGCAAAGCAAGGAGAGAGAGAGTGATAGACTAGAAGAGCATTTGGCTTCAGAATACTTTTTTTTCTTTTTAATTTAAAGTTAAAGAAAAAAAAAAAAAGAAAGCCAATTACCGACAAAGAAAACAACTGGATTGATCCTGTAAAGGTAGCATAACTGAAAGGGTTGTTGGATAGTAATGGTGCATTACAACATAAAGGCCCAAGTTGTTTGGTGAATTTTGAATAAAATGTTTTTAGGATGGGATGCAAAAAATGATAGTTTTGTTAATTTGTAGTGTAAAATTTTGTGGCTGTGGGTATTGAAGCGACAAGGGAAAGCCATTGTTCTGGGTGATGAGGAGGAACCCGAACAACCAAAGAAGAAAGATAGATCCCCTTTTTTAGTAGGCAACTTCTATTCCTAGGAAGTACTTCAGAGTTCCCAGATCCTTGATCTCAAGCGCCTTACTGATCTACGACCACCCTTGCTTGTTTCCTATCAATCCAATTCGAAAGGGCCTTTCGAGCCGGTTGGTTGCCCTTGTAACCTTAACTATAGCTAGCCCGCGCGCGGGAGCCTTCTTTTGAAGCTGGTGTCTGAGCCGGGTGAAGAAGTCAATATAGATGAAACAGTCGTTTATGCAGTTGTTGCTCCTGCTTATTTGCCACTTTGTTAACTACCACCCCCTCAAGATCCACCAACGACTGGCACCAGTAGAGCGAGCCACCTCGCCCGCAAAGAGCCCAAATGTGCTATAGAAATAGCGCGCCTGGCACAAATTTAGTTAGCCATAGCGAGACCAAACGAGACTAAGAAGCCACAGGTTCACTCACCTCCTGAGTATTGATCTTCGACTCCGTCCCTAGAAACGGAGTGTTCTTTTTTCACCGGGCCAGCCCGACCCACATTACTCGCTTCTCCAGATTATTAGTACTCTCATGGCTAGGCAACCCTTCGCCCCGTACCGATGCGATTGGACACCGCGCATCTCGACCAGCTCGTTCCAGCGAACACTGACTTTGAGGAGAAATCCTTTCCTGAATGAAGGTGATGCTATTTTGATCGGTGATCATAGGAAGATAACATAAGCAGCCTACTGCGAATGCTTTCTATGGCTCAAACCAAAGAACAACCCATTGCTCCTTACTTGTTGAAAAGACGTATAAGAAGGTAGGACCTTGCCTAACAATTTGAAGATTACAGGAACCCCTGTTTACGACCGTTAGCAAGGCTTTTTGACTCTATAGTCGTACTAAAACATCATTGGTTGAATTCATTCTCATAGTTGTCTTTATTTATTCAGATGCTTTATTTCTTAAGCCTCCTTTTGGCCGCCTATCATAACGTGGACGAGGCCTGCTCCGAGGTGGGTTGGGTGCCTCTCGTTGAAACTAAATTAAGGTCTATGAATGACTTTTCCATCAATGAAAAGATCACCTGGTCAAATTCACCAAAAGACAATCACAGATTCAGACAATGAGTAAATACTAAACCCGCAAAAGGAAGCCTGCCCTATGATTACCAACCTCCGTAGTCTTTGTTGGGAACGTCAAGATAGGAATAAGGAAGCACCAAAAGGACCCCAGGTTGCTCTGTTCACCCAAGCAATACGTCATCAAGGTGTAAATAGAGTCAGCTCACTTTCAAGCAAATCAACAAAATAACTTATAGTAAAAGGAAACCAGATAAACATGACAATAGTCTTTCGACGCAAAATTCACATAGATAAGAGCAAGAGAACAAGATTCACAATATTTCAAGAGAACCCACACAAAAAAGGGAACGGGATACCGTTATATTGGGTCAAGGTTTGCACACTCCAACTCCCACTCTCAATGCCTTTATTTAGGTCAAGCTCCAACAGGTAGATTACACTAAAAGAAATCCACTCAGACTAACAACCTTTTTCACTTATTTCTTTTGAGAAAGACATTTTCATATACTGGTTCAATCAGACAATAATAATAATAATAAATAATAATAATAAAAAGAATATTCATGAGGATGTTGAAGATTTATTCACATCTTTATTAGAGCAAGGGTTGATCGAGCTTCCCGAACCTAAGAGACCGGATGAGGTGGGACGAGTAGGAGATCCCAAATACTGTAATTCCATCGGGTTATTTGTCATCCGATAGATTATTGTTGAGTTCTTAAAGTGAAAAAAGTTTGAAAATGATGGTGTCATTGAAATAGACCCTCCTAAGCAACCTGTGGTCACTTCAAATGCTTGTAATAGTTGGAGATATTCTTTGCCCGATAGCTGAGATCTCGCCAAGCATAGCCTATATCTAGATCTAGTTCTAGCACCGGAAGAGCAATTTCAGAGGATCTCACAAAATATGATGAAAGATATATTCAAGGAGAATGGAGCACTCGTGTTAGCCAAAGGAGTAGGGAAGTCTGGTTTGGGCAACTCCTTATACTGAGACTTGCAAGAGCCGGTGGAAAAAAATCCTTATGATCCGGTAGAAGCTGGAGCTGTGGAAAATCAATCCTCCATTTTCCATTCCTGTAAAGATGTTAGGTTGCGCAGCCAAGCCATGGGCAAAGACGCGCTATTCTCAGAAAGAGACGGGAGTTCACCTGATTGTAGTTGAGGAGAGTAGTCAATATTTAGACGCAGCAGAGAAGTTGAGTGGCACAGCCCATGAGGAATGGACTTGAGCTCGGGGCAGCCCCTTATTGTGAGAGATTAAAGGGTGGCGGGCACTCCATCCACAAAAAGAGACTGACGTTTTTTACAATTGATAATGGAGAGGACTCTAAGGGTGGGAGGCGATGGCCCATCAACTGCCAATGACCTGAGTCGGTCACACTTCTCAATCCGCATTAAGCGGTTGTTTATCCAATTTCATACCAGAAAAAAAGTACTCGCATTCTTAACTGCCTTTCTTGGTGCTTCATTCACTAGAAGTACTCCCTCGAATGAATGAGCTATAAGTGATAGCGTGCTTTCTTGTTAATTAACTATAAGGCCGTGGTTAGGTCTTTTTTTCTATACTGGATGACTAAAAAGCTCTTTTCACTATCAGGTACTAAAGGCTTTCTTCTTCCAGTGGTAGTAGCCCTCCGCCGTGATTCTCATCCTCTTCTTTCTTTTAGAAGCTTGCTTACAGTCATCCAGTGGTATCCCTTGCTTACTTGCTTACAGAATCACTCACTCCCTGTCTTTCAGTGCTTGAATCCCGGATCAGAGGAACTGCGTGCTGGTTTGTACACGAATGCGTGCATGAAAGAGCATACTAGTCTCCGAGCTCTCTTATGCTGCTAGGCTAGATCTGGTCTCCCTGGTTGCTTTGGTAAAGAGTTCGCTTGGGTTGGGTGGTGGCTGTGAAGTTATAGCTGGGTGCTTTCTTTATTCAAGAGCCAGAGCCCAACATTTGTCACACTCACGCTGGAGCAATTTCAATATTACGACTGGTCCTTGATTCACCGATTCTGCTAACGGGTACAGGCAGGCCCCATGGGGGAGATATGAGTGGGAGGGACAGGAGAGAACAACCAACAACGCCATCCAGTGCAGACATAGAAAGCCAAGCCGGGAAGAAGCTATCCGTGGTAGTATCGCAAGGCCGGTTCCTCCAAAGCCTGAAGAGTATCTCCATCCGCGTTCGGATTGGACTTACCGGGTGATTGTCAAGGGGAAGGACCTAATCGTCACTTTCTTGGCTATGGGCAAGATCGGCTTGGGGTGAAGACTGAGTCATCAAATCATATAAGACTCAAAGGAGTGCCCAAGAAAGATGAATGGGTAGAGGTCGGAAGGAAATGCGGAGGTCCATCAACCGAAATAAAATCCCCCAATAAGGCGGCTAGAATGAGCAGAAAAAGGAACTGAGGGAAAAGAGTAGCCACCGAAGAAAGGCGGCAAAAAGACCCTCTCCGATGAAAGATATCTCCTTGATAGGGGTATTCATATCCCTATAAAGGAGATATCTGAAAGAGCTAATGTCTTTGCAGAAGCCTAACATAGTGATTTTACAGGAACCAGAATGGAAGAGGACTCAGTTTGTCGGCTTGGAATCAATCAAGGACAACTTTGATTACGTAGCTTCTTTCTAGAGGGCTCTAAGGAGGCATTTGGATGTACTGGAACCCCGTGAAAAAAGTAAAATTTAAAAGGACAAGCAATTCATGACTGCTATAGTTACTGAAATAGAAAGGGGGAAACTTGGAAAATAAATCCTGTCCCTTTCCGTGGGGTCAGGGATTTCAACAGATACAGAAGATTGATTCTACACTGTGACTGCCTGGGCTTACCCAGATATCGATGAATAACCTGACAAATCCAGAGGAGTAGATAGAACACATGTCCAGCCTTTGCCCTCCTCGGATTGAGAGATGAAGGATGAGCGACCCGCCTCGCCTGGAAGAGCAGAATAGACTTGTCTTCCACTCTTACTGCAATTGATGGGATGGATAGAAGGCGAAAGCCGCTTTTGCCAATCAAAGCCCCGGTTTGAAACCGATGGAACCCAAAGGAGGGCATACCATATCTTGCTGCTTGGATCCCGCCGCTTTGTTTTGCCTTCCGCCATTCGTTAAGAAAGCCAGACCACTTTCCAAGAACAATCAAACTACACCTAACTAGGGGACACTGACTCGGAGGACTTGCTCATACAACTGAACTGCCCTTCCATAAACTAAAGTAGCAAAAAGAATAATAAAGAGAAGACATGTGAAGGAGTACGCCCGGTTCACCTGGATTCCCTACCAGGGAATCCAGGATATACCAGGTTCTACCACTGCACTGACTGACGGATCGACCAATACCTATCGAGGTTAGCTTTAGATAACTCTATGAGAATCTTGAACTCGAAGGAAGAGCTAGGCTTTGAGCCCTACCTTGATATTCCTCGCCCACCCGCTTGCTTACGGTGGTTGACTTTCACCGGGAGAATACCAATTTCATTTATATTTATAGGAGAAGGCCACTCCTGGATTTCATTCTTAGTGATCCAGTTTTCGCTGATCCGAGACTGATGGGCATCATCCGCTACTTCTCATGATGGTGGGGAAAAATTCCACATGAACGAAAAAACCACCTATGAAACCGGCATGGCAGCACCCAATTCTCGATCATCTACTTTTATCCTTTAGTTTAGAAGCAAGTATCCATTTTCCAAGCTACAGGGGCAAGGCAATCCATCCAGCGAGAAAAGAAAGTCGTAGGTTTTCCAGAGGAGTGACGTAGACAATCTGCCGTAGTCATCGATGATAGGTTTCCCTATTAGAGGAAGACAAAGCTAGCCCTTTCTTAGGCGCATACGGTCTATTCCCGAGGGTTTTTCATCAATCGAATTGCCGGGACAAGCGCTTCTACTTATGTTATGACCTTGGCCCTATGCTTTCTAAAGGAAGTCTACCGAAAGCCTTTGGTACTTGTCTTACCTGATCAATCACTAGGCAGGGGGAAGCTTCTTTAGCTTACCTTTTCTTTTTATGCTGTTCTTGAAAGAGCTACTCTTACCTTGCAAACTGGCAAACCAGATCTCGTCCTGATCGAGGAAAAGGTATAGTGAGCCCTTTTTCGAAGCATTGGAGTATATAAGGCCAACCAACCTATTTCCGTTGGTCGATCAATCAAAGAAAGGGATCGATTCACTTAGGAAAATCATCAATAATCTCAGTAACCAGAGCCACAGAGAGGGAGTCACAGACTTCACTTCCTCAATAAGATATAGATTGACTTATCTCTACGACAAGCCTCCTAAAGAGTGGCAACTCTAACTGGTGGATTTCCACTACTACTATCAACAAATCTCAACAACCATAGCCTGCCCAGAATTTCAGCTAGATTCCACTACCAACTCCAACTAGCATTCAGGGATCCCCGCCACCAACAACCCTCAATGAGCAGCCTTCTTTTGGTTTGATTGACAGCTCGTTTGTTAGTCAATCCCAAGAGCGAGAGTAGGCAAGTAATAGCAAGGTCACTCTAAAGAGGTATTTGTTACCTTCGGGAATCTGCTCCGCCTCTCAGCTGCACCGCAAAGCACAGCTTTCTGGTCGGTCTGGAGATAGCACGCACCGCAGAGCTGTTTACCGCTCTGTGAAAGAAGATTCCTACAGAGATTTACGAAGTTACTCATTCCATGACCTGAGGCCAGGGATAGGCTCCTGGGCATTGCTCGACGCCTTTGCAATGGCGGACAGACATGGCAGGCTTCGGGAGCCCGGTCGACTTCATGTAACCGCGCTGTTAATTCGAGAGCCGTCAGGGCTCATAACTCGGCTCCAGCGGTGAGCTCGGGTCGCGATCTATCGATCCGCCAGGATCCAACCGCTATCCCAAAAAACTCCTTGGTGAGCCGGGTCTCGGGATCATAGGGGGTAAACCAGACATCTTACTCTACGAGATTATGGAGTGAAGATATGAAAGCTGCATGCGCCTCGGAGAAACCGATGTGTAGGCTTATTCCGTGTCCCGGCTCTGGACTGACGGGGCGAAGCGAAAGCTTTACAATAGACCTAGATCCGCCTCACTCGATTGAAAGTCTATGATTGTCTGCTATGAGTAGAGAGGAGAGGTGAGAGGTAAGGATTCACATAGGATTTTTCTTTCTGGATGGGGGAAAGCTTAAGAGAGTGGTCAAGCCAAGAAGAATCGAATCGGGTGGGAGCATTCGACTTCATCAGTCGGGTTCGCTTTCCCTTCTGTCTGTGCTAGCTAGGCTAAGCTAAGTCTGACGTCTTGCTGCTTTAGTGGAGCCGGTGGCTTGACAAAGAGAGTACGGGAAGAATTCATTCCTATGCTAATGAATCTGATGCCATTGATTCTGTTGTAATGCTAGCGAAAGGCTTTAGCTCAAGGGAATAAACTGGCTTTCTTCTCGGCTATGGGTCATGGGAGAGAGAGTGATTTTAGAATGTCTTTCAGCTAGTGTTTAAATAAGCGCTGCACGAATGGCAAGCTCCGGTCTTCTCTTATCCACTGCAACTTTCATTATTGCAGTTAGCTTGACTCCTGGTATAGCTCGTAGTAAGCATAGAGGAGTAGCTGTCCTTCATTCCAGTGAATCTTTTTTACTTTAGAAAGAGTTCCCCCCGAATCCATACATTTTGAGGTCCCAGTCAGCTAATGGGACTAGAGTTCCAGTTTAGGAATATCACGGGTTGAGGAATTCTTTCTGGATCTAATTCCTATTATGTGGGATGAAATTACTCTACTAGGGGCTTTAGCTAAAAGATATATATCTTTTATGCCAGCGAGGAAGAGATCTAGTTTGAGTGGGAGTTTTATTGGGACTTCTATTACATCTCGCCCAGTGGCAGTTTTAACGGTAGAGGGCTTATATATAATTCTAATTTCTATTTTCTGGCTGGGGTATAGCTATAGATAAGATATCCTGGGGTGTCACCGAAAAAACCGGGTGAATTTCTTGTTGTCTCTGCCGGGTCCAGGAATTTCTCTCTCTATAGGACCAGTCCCAGTTGGCGTGATAAGATAAGCGCTTTATAAGACCTCTAAGCCTGAGAGTTCTGTTCCATTTCGTAAATAATGTTCAGTGTGAAGTACTTCCATTCGCCCCTCCTCCAATTGTGGACTCCTTGTCAGAAGAGTTATCAAGCGCAAGGGAAAAGACTAGCAAGCCAATTACAGTCTTAAGGGTTGGTGTTCGAATTCTCTTCTCATTGGATCCAGTTGGAATTGTAGTTCTCTTTGCTGTTGTGCCAAGCGAGGGAGTTCTTTGATAACTCTACCGGTGCAGGCAAGTTTACTCGCTTCTCCTCGAATTGCATAAGAAAGATGGTTCTGGAGAGAAATCCTACCCGCAAGCATTTGCTTATAGAATGGTGGAGGGAGGAAGAGGTAGCAATACATTCCGCCTGATGCTTGATCACTGCATTCGTGATATATCAAATGAGCTCTCCGATCTATGATGAATAGTTCCTTTTATAGGATCATATTTCTTTCTAGTCCTAAGCATTTTAATTGGACCTTTCTCCTTGACTTCAGTTTTGGAATATTTTAATACGGGATTGGAACGACCTATGTTGTAACGGAGGAGAGAAGGTGAACCAGCTTCCTTTGGTCGCCTCTCCCGTCTGGTCGAGTAGCTTTCGCTCCTTCCTACTTACTTAATTATAAGCGGCTACGTGGCCTATTGGGAGCTTTTTAGTCATAGTGGGAGCTTTCGGAAATCACTTTGCAGGTCAAGATCATAGGAAGAGGGAAGAACAAGGGAGAAGATCCTTTTTAAAAGAAGACGATTCCAAAACAAAAGAAACTCAAAACGGAGAATAGGATGCCTTAAAGGTCCGGTAAATAATAAATATCAGAAATTTCAAAGAAAATAGCTGCCTAGCCCGCGGGAAACAGAAGGTTAGGAAGGGAGAAAGGAGATTTTCCAAGACTACTGAAAGAGCACAGATTCGGCTTGGGAGTTCTCACTCGGGCTACTAATCTCCTCTTCTCCTACTCATAAGAACCAGAACAGGCACTCGTAATCGTCCCTAACCTCTGTCTCTAACCTATTCCCTTTCCTCTGTCCTTTTACCCTTTGAACAGCAAGCCGGAACTGGATTACATTTCAATAGAGAAAGCTATCAATGGTCACATTGAGACGGGAACAGATGGGAAGTTCGCCCTCCAGTTCTATTCCTTTGGATGAGACGGCGGTGAGCAATCGATAGAGAGCAAGGGATGCTAGCGCTCTTCTACTCATATTCCTTGCTTCAGTTGGTTCAGGAAGCTTTGGCATCGAGACGCATTACGATAGCTATAGCTAGGCCGGGTGGGATTCTCTATCGGATGGTTATTCATCAAGTGGATCCTTTGCCCCTTACCTCAGTAGCTGGGAAGGCAGGCCCTTAGCTTCAACTAGTTCAGTTTGAGTTCAGGAGTAGTTGCATTGCTAGTAGGCAGAAAATCAGTAGTGCGTTAGCTTATCTGTTCATTTTCAAACAACCCTTGTTTGTGCTCCTTTATCTTTCTAAGCCGCTCTCGCTAGCAGGGAATCTAGTTCAGCAAGGTCCATACCTCCATACCATAGGGTAGGGTGAGCTCGCTTGAAGCTGGGGCGCGTCTGGTGGTATCGTATATAAGATCACACGGCTGCTTTTAGGAGCGATCTGTTCATCCAACTCGAAATCTCGTAAGAGAAGAAAAAGACGCCCAAAATTCGAATTCTTATGTCTTTCTTGGCCGGCAATTTACGACAAGTCTTTCTGAATTTTCGCGAGCAAATTACAATATATCCATGTTTAATTAAACATGGATATATTTTTTTCTGATCACATCACTACACTTGCAGTCGGACTCATTCTTTCGATAGCTATTTTTTTTTTAAGCTGGCCAAGTTTTTGAACGAGCTACTATTTCGGAACGTATACATGAGGTAGATCTAGAAAAACTAAAACAAAAGACCGCTAGATATGCTTTGGAAACATTATAATGATACGAATGTCAATTTACCAGAAGAACTCAGTTTCAAAGACATAGTGGAACATTCCTTTATTATAATTATAGACGAGAATATAAAAGAACAAATTCTCGGGCTAAACAAAATTTATTTGGATCTCATTAGTAATGGCACGGGCAGTAGCTACTTTGTTTACATTCTGGATACGTATGGCCATATTGTGGGTATGTAGTTAGGACTTGGTTTTTCTATTCACTTTTTTCTCGTATCTTTTCACACCTTCTAGACTTTCGGCGGAAAAAGAAGAAGAGTATGAAAGCAGGAGTTCGGGACTTTCCTTTCGCCTGCAACAAATCGTAAAGTCGTCGCGCCGGGCCCCGGTGTCGAGCAGAGCATTCAAAGAATGAAGTTTTTAAAATAACTGAATACTTATTCCTCACAATTTGTGATGCAGCGGAACCATGGCAATTAGGATTTCAAGACGCAGCAAGCCCTATGATGCAAGGAATAATGGACTTACATCACGATATCTTTTTCTTCCTCATTCTTATTTTGGTTTTCGTATTATGGATCTTGGTTGGCGCTTTATGGCATTTCCACTATAAAAAGAATCCAATCCCGCAACGGATTGTTCATGGAACTACTATTGAGATTCTTTGGACCATTTTTCCTAGTCTCATCCTTATGTTCATTGCTATACCATCATTTGCTCTCTTATACGCAATGGACGAGGTAGTAGTAGATCCAGCCATTACTATGAAAGCTATTGGACATCAATGGTATTGGACTTATGAGTATTCAGACTATAATAGTTCCGATGAGGAGTCACTCACTTTTGACAGTTATATGATTCCAGAAGATGATTTAGAATTGGGTCAATTACGTTTATTAGAAGTTGACAATAGATTGGTTGTGCCAGCCAATAGTCATCTACGTCTTCTTGTAACATCTGCTGATGTACTTCATAGTTGGGCTGTCCCTTCCTTAGGTGTCAAATGCGATGCTGTACCTGGTCGTTTAAATCAGATCTCTATTTTGGTACAACGAGAAGGAGTTTACTATGGTCAGTGCAGTGAGATTTGTGGAACGAATCATGCTTTTATGCCGATCGTCGTAGAAGCTCTTTCTTTGAAAGATTATTGTGATTGGGTAGACAGTCATCAATTTTAAGAGGGGATGGGACTATCCGCGGATTCAGTCGCATCAAGCTCATCAACCGACTCCACCGCGGATTCCGTAGCATCAAGCTCAGAAATCGACCATGTTGTCAGGGAGCTTGTAGCGTATTGTGAAGCTCCACCTAAGGACCCGGCCCCAGATTCGTTACGCTCTGAAAAGAAGAAGTGAAAAACCTTTGTAATATGGGAAGGGAGGAAGCCCGGCCCCAAAAGCAGGTGAACGACTACATAGAATCCTTAGCCATAGAGAAATCCTCAGTAGGATTTTGTAACGCTCTCTTAGAGAGAGTACGGTCTTTTCAAAGTGAGCACTAACGGAAATCCTACACCGTTTCCCTTCGATTCGGAAGAGGATCAAGCTAAGCTGTTCTCCATTATGTGGGACGGCGACCAAGATAAAGAATCTTTCTTTTTTACTACATGTCGTACGGAACGAGCCTTGTCTACGAAGGAGAGCGAACTCATCTTGCTTGCTTCTGGCGAAGCTTCTAGAAGGCCTACTACTACAATAAATAGGAGCGATAGGAAAGCCAAGCAAGCCGTATAAAGGCGAAGAGCTCGTATAGCAAGCAAGCCTACTTATAGCCCTCTTTTCTTTTTTTTCAAGTTCTGTTTCAAAAGTCCACAAGGAGCGCAGACTAGCTGGAAACGGGTTCCCGATCGGAGTGAACGAGTGTAAAGGTGAGTTGTTCTCACCACGCTACTCTATCTACGCTATTATACCTGGTACGTTACTTCGAATGGCCCACCTCAAAAGCTTTCTTTACTGCAAAAGGGTATAAGCATAAGACCCTTCTTAGAAAGCACTCACTGAGTTAATTACGGAATATAAAATCCACTTTATTCGACTTGCATGTGTTACGCAAATGACATTTCCGGGATAGATTGGCTATCCTGAGTGATAAAGAGGGATCTTAGGCTCTGGTGACCGGCTTGCCTACTTAGTAGAGTCGCACTTTGGCCTTTCATATAAATAAAGGGGTTTTCTCGATCACAACTTCTATAATTAGAATGTCTAAACCAGAGCCAGAGAGAGAATCAACTTCCTTATCTAAATCTAAGATGCCGATGTTGCAGTTAAGAGAGCAGTTTCTCTTTTCTGTATCAATCGAGGCAATAGCAAGCAGAGATAGAGCCGAGCATACCAGGTATCCAGAGAAAGCAGCCTAGCTAGCCCGGAATGCCAGTCTAACACCAGTATAAGCACTATTGGTAGAGCTTTCAATCCACTCGACTTGTCTAACTGGAAGATAGAACAACATTAGATAGAGATAGAGAAGAGATTGGTTACATATAAGAAATAGCATAGCAATTGCCTTATCTTATTAAACCAGACAGTTGCTAGTCTCTCTCTTACTTGTCTAGTCGGAGATAGCACTCTCTTCTAGGATGCCAATTGGATAGGTAGATTGCTAACTCGCAATCCTAGCAAGCAAGTGAACGGAGCCTATAAGCAAGCGAGGCATATTAGCAAGTTTATGTGCAGTGAGTCTTGGCAGATAGAAGCTTCTTGGTGCCAGGATTCCGGCATCCAGGACATACCAGGCCATAGAGGTTCTTGTCTAGCTTGTTTCCCAGACAGACCAAGCTCCCATAAAAGAAAGGAGTACAGGCTTGTCATCCCCCTTATGCTTTCTCTATTTTTTCTATTAAAGGAGGATAGCAAGCAGGATGGCTCCATGTCCAGTCTACTGATTGGGAGTGAGAGCTGTCTACCTATTCTATTGGATCAGCTAGCTTGTCCCATCTCTCTTACTGGATTGGTATGAGATCCCAGCTCTAACTCTCTTTCCTGGCATGCACTAAGCCTAGCTAGTGGCATGCTGACCTTGCCTGGCATCCACTCCCGGATCACTGTCAGAACACACAATTCAATTAGATTTCCGACTTGTTACCTGCTGCCTGTGGTTCATAAAAAAAAAAGTAGCTAATGGAATGGGAACCGCTCCTTACGCGCATTCGGGCTTAAGTTCCGAAGGTATTTTTCACTAAGTTACTAAGTTAAGTAAGGAAAGAATAAGGCCCGGAATGAATGAAGAAGGAAGTTGGTTACATCATTCTTTGTCAATGCTACCCCTTTGTGCGGGGTAGAAGGACTCATTTCATTCTATTAAGGAGATTTCTTTCGAAGCCTATACCTATAAGGAGGATGATAGAAGGCAGAATTCCGAAGATTACTGGGTTTCTAAGAAGGCAGTGGTGCATCATCCAAAAGAAAATGGTTCACTACGACAGCATGAAGTTCCAATGTTTTTATTCCGGGAAGGATGATTCGATCAATAGCATGGAGGAGGGAATGAATTATTCAGTTAAAGAGATGAGCGTTGATCTCTCTTATGATATGATATTAAGAGTTACCTTGCAAAGAAGCCCTTCTCCGACAACAACTTAAGACGGGGCATCAAGAACTCTCAAGGCGATAACAAGCCCAAAGGCGACATCTGAGAGGAGAAGTCGAAAGCGCTAACAAAGGACTTGCACAAACCTCCATCACATTAGGTGCCTAGCCTCTTTCTCGATGCAGCAAGCTGAGATAGTTGAATTAGATGTCAGTTCCTCTAGCAGACGCCTTCTTCCCAAACCCCTTCTCTTCCTCAACAGGGCATTCGCGCAGAACCCCTTCTTTCAATGTCTTGCCATTCTTCATGTGCAGCTCCTTCTCTGTGCCTAGTGTTTAAGCCGGATTTCAGTTACCTTTCAACCACTTCTCTTCCTCTTATTCTATTTCTATGTCATTTTATTGCCTTAGATCAATCCCTTCCTCACTTTGTCATCCAATGCATATTCTCAAGCAGGAGATTCGTGAACAGTAAGAACGCATTCCTTGTCCCATTCGATGCTTTACTATACTATTTTCTTCAAGGTTTCGCTTGTATTTTCATAGAGTAAGTGTAGTAATCACTCTCTAGTAAAGGAACTCGATTAGCCGGGAAAAGCGCTCCTCTTTCTATTTTCTGTGATTTTAAGCTAGATATAGATAGAACTCGATCGAACTAAATGCTATTCTTTTGTGGCAAACTCGTGGTATCGTATACGTATATAAGAGAAAGCTTGCTTTTAGGAGTGCTCTTTCCCTATAACTATTAATTGAATAATCGAAGACAGATGGTAGCCTAGTTCAGAAGAAAGATCGTAGCGAATGAAAGGTAGGGCACAAGGCTATCCGAGTTCACAGGTGTCGTTGCTTATCCCTTTCTTAAGATCTTAAGATTGGCTTGGTGTTCAGTGTACCGGGTACAAGATCGAAAAGAATGCTTTGCATTCCAAGCCGAAGTGAGAAGACGTCTGTTCTTCAACCTCTATCCCTTGTTCCGCTCTGCTAACTGTAATTTAACCACCAACCCACTCGAAGTTCAAATACCCTTTCGCCGAGGAGTGAACGAGTGACAACAGGAGAGGGACGGGAGATAGACTAAGATAAGAATCCAAGGGGTGACAGTAAGTCAATTGACAAGTGGAGATAGTGAATCACGAATAGACTCTCAACCTCTCCTTCCAAGTTCCGTGGGGAAGTGCCCAACTCCAGCTCGACTCTTAATCTTTGGGTGAGAAGGTAGCTCTATTGACTTACGGTAGGAAAGAACGACTGATAAGTTAAGGAGCTGAAGATAGTCAATCGACAGTTCTCCCCCACCAACGGAGTACAGGAATCTTCTTATCCTGGTTTCACTCCCCCAGGACGATGGCAAGAACTCTTAGCAACGAACCATCACAAATATGCCATCATCACATTACACCTGCCTGTTGATTTCCTCACTCCAGAGAACGTCGCGCCACCTCTGTCTCCAGATGACACTGGAACGTACTTGGTCGTTGGGAATGGGCTTCCACCAAACAGTTTGAGATGAGACGGGCAGGCACAGGAGTTTCGAGAGATGAGCTGTCATTATTGGGAAGTTTTGAGGGATATGCCCGTTAGTTCCAGGTAGTAAGTGGGTCGCACTGCTGGGATAAAATACACTTGTAGGTACACTATACGTAAAGGTAAGCACATATGCTACGGGTGCTACATTAAAAAAAAGTCTTTTGATTTGGGCCCAGCAGTTTAACAGATGGAACTCGTTATGGATGCTTAGTTTGGAGTTGGCTTAGAAAAGGTACGGACTATACATGCCGGAACGTCCTTCTGGTATGGGTTATCCAAGCTGGTAAGCGAGTTCTGGAGTTCATGCATCAGCGACGAAAGCATTGGTGCATCTGAGACGCGGAGCAGATTGCCACTTAGGACTTTGTGCTGTGGTCCCATTACAAAGGGAACCTCTTGAAACAAGGGTTTCGATTACTCTCCCTCTTCGTTGCCCTGTGGTTGATCCCAGCGGGGTCGTAAAATGGCGGTTAGCGGAGCGGGTACAGGTCAAGCGAGGAAAACAAGAGTTCCGGTACAACCAGACGAAGTAATCACTGAGCCGGATCAGCCAGACGAAGCAAGAAGAGTGCCGGATCATCCGGGCACAGAAAGTCAACCAACTGTAGATGAAATCTTATATCCATTCTGGTTTGATTCGGAAAAAACAAAGAAAGACTCTATAGCTAAATTAGAGTGGGGAGGCTGACACAAAGCCCAGTTTCAGTATGGACGTCCCGTTGGAGAATGCGAGACCTCATCTTCATAGGTTTATCTGCGTGCCTGTTGATTTGACTTGGTATGGGACTGGATAACCCATGATCTCAGGTTATGCCTCATCATCATAGTATGGGCCTGCTCCCCTATAAGTCACTCTGATCGCTACTTGTTTGAAGAATCTCTTTCTTCAGACCGTGACTGATTGTTTGTCTGCTAAGCTCGGGAGCTAGGACCCTTCCTTCCCCCGCCAAGGTTAACAACGAGCCGCGTTGAATGAGTTAGGTGTACTCCTCGGCTGTGAAAGAGAGGGCGCTTCTGAGCTAAATCAATCCCGCACAGGCCCGGAACTTTACACTCAATGAAAAGGAATAGAAATTCCGCTTTGAAAGCGATTCCAGAGATCATAAGAACAACCGGGTGGCGGGCGGGAGCAGCAGAAGCATTGAGATGTTCAGAGATGCGTCAAAGTATACCTATGAAAGTGGATTGCAAGGGTCAGGCGCCTTATTCCCTCAACCCTGAACTCTACACCGGCGCAAGAGGAACCGGAATAGGAGCTTTTCTATCTATAATAGGAATAGCAACGGACCAAGGAACACAAGCCAGAATAAGAAGCACTTTTTTCTCCGTATTAGGAGCTAAAACGGGTTAGGGATTCTTGTAGGGACGGTACGAGTAGAAGCCTATTCGAATTCGAGAGCAACTCCTTCTTTTCCGAGTTGGCCTGCAGCCTCTTGGTAGTTGGTAGATAGGCCCAAGCCAAAAGGTGGCTCAATTGCCTGGTTTTGAGGGTAGTAAGGAAGCGAGAAAAATCAGTGTCGAGCCTTAAAGATAAAGATAAAGAGCCTGAAGGAAGTTTTGATGGTCTAAGTCCTTCTCTTACTGAAAAAGATTGGCAGAAGTCTAAAGTCATAGCTATAACTTTTTCCTCTAAGTAAATTTCTTTATTTTAGAGTAAGGGGAGAGATTGTCTGTCTGATATTATATCTTCGAATCTTAGAAGCTTGATCATCCGACTCCTTTACTTTTTTAATGAGGCCAAACAAAGTATGAAATAAAATTACCTTCTCGAAAAGCCGCCCTACCCGGATTATCGCCTTCCTATGTGGGAGGAGATGAACAGTACTACTGCTGATGCTGAGACCCATGAGGAGACAGAAACAACCGATAGCGACCCGATAAAAGGCTTATGAGCCAGGAGTCGATTCGAGTCGTTAAGCTGTAAGTACCAAACCGTAGTCCCCCCTGTTGCGACTTCTTCCTGTTATTATTGGACTTGCGGCAGTCCTACTAAGAAGAAGGAGAAGTTCCAACACATTCTCTAAAGGCTGGAGTCTTAGAGCTGTGATACTATAGAATATCTATTTAGTCCGCCCCCCGGGTCAAAGTTTTACAGTTCAAGTAAGTAAGCAAGCCCCAACAATTCCAAGGGTAAGCGCATTTAGTTCGCTTTCGAGTGTAAGAGAGTAAGTTTTTACAGCCAGAAACTGGGGCAGGCAATTAATATAGATCTAGCTCGGGATATGCCTTTAATAGTAATAGTTAAGGCTGGTAATATGGTACCAGGAAAGATTCAATATTTTTACCACTAGGCGGGGCAGGTTTCAAGTTTTCCCCAAGCTTTCACCAGGTACAGTAATCGGTATTAGCCGCCCTCTTTACGCTAGAGTCGGTCGCTTTCATTTAAATTGCTCATTCATCTTGAATTGAATCCGAGTTGTGACCAAGTTGACTGCTCCTAGAAAGGGACTATCGGGGTGTGAAAGGAAGCCGATTAAGAAAATGCTTTTCTTTTTGAATGCGGCGAAAAGGCTCTTAACAGGCCCTAAGTCATTTCTCTTTTATAAGTGACTGCACTGCTAAGTGCTTCGATTTCGGTACATAGAAGGTGTTGGATATTCTGGAATACGTTGTCATTTCGAATGCTTTTCGCTCTCATTTATTCTCCAAGCCCCAGCGAGCGAGCCAGTGTCCGTGAACTTTTAGATATATTTTAACTTTTAATACTTGACTTAAACGATACAAGTATATTAGTATATTAAGATCCTATTAATAACTTATGATACTACCTCGTTTAATTAAAAAAACTTTCCAAGAGTAAGTTTGTTTGAAAGTAATACATCTAGGTTCGCGAGCTAGCCATCGAGTAAGACAGTGACAGCAAGCTCTGGTTCAGCGCCATATAATATATATAAAGGTGGTACCTTTTTTTTTTATTCTCTGGGTTTATTTTTAAGTTGGAGCACCGTATAATGAGGAACCCCAAAGATATTGAAAGCCTATTTCAAAAATCCTATTGTAAGTGTGGAAGGAATTCCTAGTTGCTTTCTTGGCTTCAAAAGTGCAAAAGTATAAATAAGTAAAGCCAGTATAAAAAAGGAGAAGTCTTTAAAGCAGTAGTTTTCGTTTTTATACCTCCAGTTGCAGTGCTCTTTTCAAGAAGGTAATCAAATGCTTAGGCAATTAGGGAGATTTTAGGTAAAAAAAGAGCTTTCAATCAAACTGCCCTTATTCTTCTCAACATCTGCGGACCCCTGAAGTGACAGCATCCCTAGTACCCTTACTCCAACTGAGCTTAGTTCTTCAAACATCATCAGATTGGTTCACTTCCTGCCCTACGGTCTAAACCTGGAATGAATAGTTTCTGGAGAAGTGTAAAGATCACTAGAAAGAGTTCACTATATAGGCTTCTGCCGGGCTCTTCTAGCTGTAATTAAGGAAAGACTTCTTTTTTCAGATCAATTCTATGGAACCAGATAAATGAGAGGATAGTTTTGCCCCGTGACCGGTTCTTAAGTCGCGATTTTGCACTTAAATGATAGCTTTCTCGAGGAAAGATTGAAGGCTGACCTGGCCCCCACTCTCAAGGCTTTCGCTCCGGATGTCCCGAGATAAGCATTCATTCATACAAGCACAAAGACTTTTCCGTGCCTAAGAAAAAGGACGAATCTCCTCTTTCTTTTCTTGCTTGCTGGCTATACCGTACTTTGACTATACTAGTGAAACTATCTGAAGCTTAAGCCTAAGCCCCCTTATGAAACCAACCGAAAAAAGCCGTGCTGGTACCCTTTCTTACTCTATCAAGTAAGTACTTTCATTCCTTATGGGAGGTTTTATTGGAGTGATAGTGCTTGGAGTGGTCCCTTATCCTTTCTTGCTCGCTTGCTTAATCTTATCTAACTTTCCGCGCTGCCTAAGGAGATAGATTCGACTGACTCTTCTCAATAGTAGGGGGAGATCTAGGAAGAAGTAGACGAATCCCCTTACTTATGCTTTGATTGGACTTTGGTGCTTGAGAGAGGAAAACAGAAAAAAAAGCAGTATCCCTTAGCGGGGAAAAAGTGCTTTTAGTAGGGAAGACAACTCCCTAACTCGTTCGAGCTAGGCCGAAGCCCCGAATGGATTGGATCGTTGCAACCCTGTTTCCATATCTTTCGGCGTATCACCATTCTTCTGGTGCATTCTACGCGGTTAGTCTATCGGCCTATCGCCAGTTTCTCTTTTCTAATCAAGGTGATTCTCTGGACTATCTTACTCTATTGAGTTCGTAGTTCTTCCCGGACCCCAATCCCTCACTCATGGGAGCGAACCCCGAAGCCAAGGTTGCTAAGGATCTCTATCTCTCCTAAGCCCATGCAGCGAGTTCGCTGTCGCTGTTGCAGGCACCTACTTCTAGGTTTTAGTATGCAGAATTCCTAGTAACCTCCGCCCTAAAGGTTCCGGATCCCTAATAGTGGCTTCCTAAGCCTGTTTGCATCTTTCTCGTGAATCGCCAGTTTAGCATGTATTTCCTTTTGTAAAGCTGCCCAAAGAGCAGGCTATTCGCTCCCTTTTCTTTGGTTTGAGAACTTACATCGACTAGGCCGTAAAGGAGTCAGTATTGACTTTCACGACTATCAAGCAAAGGAGCCATCTTTCATGGATGCATGGCTTCGAACTATAATAGCTCAAGGAATCAACCATTCGATTTTCAAATAGAGAACGTAAGCACTAATTCATCTCGTCTTGACTCTTTCCTTACTATACTTTAGAATTCCGGGTGAAGGAAGTATGCGTTATTGGTCGAAGGTAGGTAAAAAAAGGATACCTTCTTGCTTCCCGAAATAACAGGTGAAGAGCGAGGATGGTATTCCAGTTCAGTACTGATCTGTGTAAGCCAAATAGATACCTACTTCCCTTGCCAGGTGCAGCTGTTAAGTCCCGTCCCCTATGTATAGGCAACCCAAGCCAACTATCCCGTCCTTCCTAGCTCTAGCTTGTGTCTTCTCGGCGAATGCCCAGTCTCTCGATGAATAGTCAGCTCTCCCTTCTATTTAGGTTCTTCTAGAAACCCGGTAAGAAACAGTTTTCCTTTGATTTGCTCTTAAGCGGTGTTAGTAGTGGTAGCTACTGAAGACCAAGGAATAGACCCCAAACTATCCCCTCTTAGGTCGGTTCTATGCTTCCCGAGTCCACATTCCCTTCTTTAGGATTGAATAGAGTAAGGGCTGCCCTTTACTTGTTCTATTAGTTAGAGTAGTCTCCGTGGAGAGGTAAATCAAACTAATTTAGTTGCCGAAGCGCAGAGCTAAAGAGTCTCTCTGCTTGCTTGTTCTTTCTTAAGCTATTCCCGCTTGTAATTCCTTCTCTTAATGTGGTTGTATCATCGTCGAATCGTTTGCTCGCAGTTCTTGCAGTTGCAGACTGAGCTGGGTAATCTGTACTGTAGCGAACCCCTAAGCCAATCAATCTATCTTTTTTGGTCATTCTCCAAGGTTTTTGGGGTGATTCTTCGAGGTTCATGTTCGAAGGTAGGCAAACGAAGCCAACCCAAACACATCTTCCACCCAGACTTCTTCCACTACCTGTAAGAGAGTGGGGTGATCCGCCCATTTGTTCAATTGAAATCTTTCTCTACAAGTGTACGGCTTCCATAGTATAACTCATTCGAGAGAGCCTAAGAGAGAGCTTCGAACCAGGCTACCCAACCATCGCTGGCGCAGTTGCAGTGTTGTTGCTCTCTTCTTCTTAAGCTAGGATTCCCTTATTTGCTGTTAGTTGGTAAAGGAGCCATGCTTCTTGAGCCCGCATTCCGCTCAATCCTAAAGAAGGGAATGGTTTAAGGCACTAGCTTTCTGATTGATAAGACCGATCCCTCTTCTATTAGTCTAGTCCTTTTTGGTGAAAGGATGAATCGGTAGAAAAAGGCTTAGAATCGGTAGTTTCGATCGACGAATCACGTGTCTCTCTTTTCTAATTGGATTTGTTCTCTGCAGTTGATGATCAGCGAATCATCAATCAGTCTTTCAGTGTTTCCGCTCGATAAAGTGTCGAAATCTTCATGTGATTCTGCGGTCCTTGTTGCCGATGCTTTGATTAAGGGAAGGGGATTCCCAGAGCAAGGGGAAGAGCTAGGCTAAGAAGGAAGCTCTGAAAAGAGTTGATCACGTAGGTTGCTTAAGGAGCTCTGCTTTCTTTTCGTGGGTGAGTTGTAGTTCCTTCTCTTGATGCACTTGTTGGCTATGCCATTGAGTCCGACCATTTCCTTGCTTTAGGCAGGAATGTAGTAAGGTATGCCCTCTCCTGTAGCTATAAGCTCGAGGGCGTGTCTCTTGAATTCCACTCAATAGGTTGCCAGAATCCCCATGTGATTCTCGGTTGTTTGCATCTCATTCTTCGCTCTCTTTTGTTAGCAATGAGAGCAAGTTCCCACTTCTCTTAGCTATGAGCTAGCACTTGCTTCTGATCGAGGATGATAACGAGACTTGATCTGAGCGTAACCAACCAATGTTGGATCATAAGGATCTATGCTTTCCTCCTTGTTTGCAGTTGGTATCGTAGAATCGGTAATCTTCCTCATCGAATGCCCATCTTTCCCTTCTAATTGGTGTATTCTCTGATTCAAGATCCTCGTCGAATGTACTCATCAAACCCCGATTTTAACTGCAATAAAGCCTGAATTACTGAATAAAAAAGATGGAATTAAATACGATACTAATGTCAAAAATATAGTGAGTTGTTACTCTCAATATGTGAATACTGTGTGCGGTAAACATATTTTTTCCAATCCACAGGATGGGCGGAAACGTCATATTGAGAAGTGGAATTCATTTTCAGCACAGCTCCAGAGCTAGCTGGGAGAATAAGAAGTTTCAGTACTGTGTCCACTTCTAAAGGAGATAGTATGTTACCGGGCAAGAATGCTGAAACGCAAGTTTCTTATTCCAAAGATACCTTTGATGGTTATTGGTCCCGTTTAAAGCGGTTGATCGCTCATGAATCATGCAAGGATCCATATTCAGGATTAAGAATAGCTGCTGTTTTCTTCATTATTTGAAATGTGCAGAATATAAGCTTCTAGCATTGGTTGTAATGAAACTGTTATTGAAGTACGATTACTATATTTAATTTTATTATGGTAAATTGACTATAGGGTATGTGATGAAACAGTCAACTGGAGATATTTCCTTTACAATAGGTAAAGCTATTTCTTTAATGGATGCTATGGGGAATGCTGTGCCAAACATAGATTTATACAATACTATATTTAAATTGGTTAAGGCTAAAGCCGAGGATTACCCGGGTGAATTGGTATCAAGTGTATTCATTCGAATCTATCTATTGGGTAGGTATGAATCCTCCGATTGCTCTCTTAGCGAAGATTAAATATATAACCGGATTTGGGAATTCATTTCAGCCGGTATAAGTGCTGGTGAACCAGTAGAAGTGAAATCTATGGTTAGGAAGCGTCCTTATCCCAATTATATAACTGCACTCAAACCGACGAGTAAGGAAAGGTCATTGTAGCCGATACGGAGACAGTTATAATAAATGATGTTCATGTGCCTTACGCTGCGGGTTTCTTGGTGGTTAAGCCGGGTGAAGATGTGGGTTCCAAGCCTGATAATTTAATTGAAACATATTTTAGTGAAGAGTATATAGTAAAGTCCGAATTCACAGATAGGAGCTATTCAATGCTGTTTTTTTCCATATGAGGAAAATTTGGGTGACTAAAAGAATGAGGGACTGATCCAGGTCCATAAGTATTAGGTCCACCAGCGCACACAATTATTCTGCCCGTTTAACTACCCCTAGAGAAATTTCTGCTGATGGCCCTTGAATTATAGCAACCTCAACTGCCGTACCCAGGCACCGGTCTCTAGAAGCTTCTGGAATCTTCAATTTATTTGTATGGCCTCAGTGATGAGAATATTTTGTGTGCCACTTCTGATGATGCATTGGGGACAAGTATATGTCAGTTCAGTAGATCAACGCTTTCAAGGACTCCTAAGTGATTTGTCACCAGGCAGCACATCCGCAGATGCCATAAATTCCTCCGAAAAATCAGAAACTGATACTGTGCGGCCATACAATAGAATTCCAATTCTCGTTGTCGGGGGAAGTGAATCAACTGTTTTCAGTTTTAATGTAATCAACCACAGGTGATGACAGTTCTGGCAAATTTCGAAGATCTTCCTTGCTTGGAGCTATGTATTCACCTCCGCTTCCATTCAGTTTCCGGCAAATTACACACTGCCATTGGCCTGAGCCAAGTAATATCTTGCAATAGAGATTTGCATAAGCCCCACAATTTTGAAAACGATGAGGATCACGCTATTTTAGGACCTGGTGAAATCTTCCTCCCAGGATAAAGCAATGCCCAAAAACCCAAACTGGGTACATTTTCTAGTTTCTTCTCTTTCAACATCTTATGAGCTGAGAATAAAACACATGGCCCCAGCAGGAGTCCTTTACAGCATCGTGAACCTGGTGCTCAACTGCCCCATTTCATAAATGGGGAGGAGGCGGGCAAGCATGAACCCGACGAGAAAGCAACTGTCTGAGGTGTTGCCGGAGAAGTCCGAAAAGGCACAGCAGCAGGCCGGGACATATATTTTTTTTTATTGCCATCTATTTTGAGGCCGTAGTTCAAGTCAGTGTTAGAGGAGAGGTCGGCCAACCTCCTAGCCAATCCGGACATCTGTTGCTCAATAAATTATCTAAAACTAAAAAAATGTGAACCTTGTTAGGCGGGAATCAAAGGATAGTCAACTAGACGCATCAGCTGCAGGAGGGGTATGAAGTGGCCACAACCCCCTGTCCTTTGTTTTATTGAATCGAGGCACTCATCTTCAATCGACCAATAATGCATTTCTTGCTCGATGAAGCTCCGCCTATCGAAGAATCAAAATTCTTTCGCCAAAAAAACTCGATCTGCCGGGGTGCGTGGGGGTGGTGCGTTGTGAAAGGACTAACCCGGGTCTTGCGTAAGGCTTACTTGTAGGAGGGCGCGTGGGTGCCGCACGGGCTAGCTGTCAAAACTCTTTGTTCGTGACAAATCAGAGCGAGTTATCGAACCGTGAGCAGGGAACAGATGACGAAGGGAACTAGTGCCTCTACAACAGGACAAGAGCGAAAGAAAACCAAAAGGAGCAGATAGAGGGCAAGGAGGAAATGAGTGCCCCTTTCACCAAGTGAAAGGAATAGGAAATTAGAGATAAATTAGAACCATCCAATGAGAAGGGGAGGACATGCATTGGAATCGTTCTCGAAAGGGCCGCGTAGACAATTAGGAATCAAGTTTGCGATAATGGGCACGTTCCTTTTTTTGGTGAATACTTTGGCGTACTTCGAATCTAATTTACACTCTTGCCCATCTAAGATCCGAAGTAACGTGTTTGCATAAGTGGTTCCAGCCTCTATCGGCCCATGTTTTCGGACGTCGGCTTATGGAATTCGTCGAAAATCCACATATCGTAGTAGTCGTGTGCACCACTAAAATCAAATCATTTCGTCGCGAGCTTGCAAAGTCTATTTTGAGTACTTTACTTAAATAATGCATTATGAGTGTTTTTTGTGTGCTCGGCTCTCCATATAGAAAGAGCTGGGCGCTCTTAACTTAATAGGTCTGTGATAACAGAGCTGGCATGCTACCCTCAAAAGGTACTTCTCGCATAGTTCTTCAGGCTCCTCGGGGTCACCATGTTGAGTGAGCCACCACCCTTTGTCCGAATGAGGATCTTTTTTCCTTGACTATTTTAATATCGTCATATAGATTTCGTAGTTGATTCTATTTATACGCTTTGATCAAGGCATGCTTCCATTTTTGGTCCTCGTAGACTGAATACCAATCCTGAGCTTGTTCTAAGACGGCCCACATCTCTTGTGATGTTGCGCTTTCAGGAACTTTTCGCTTTTTTTTTTATGGCGCGGCCCTAGCTATATGGAGAATGTCTTCCCTTTGATATGTCCCCCAAACAACAGGGTTCTTATCCTCTTTTGAGATATACTGGCATATTGTTCCAAACCCATGGTGAAAACGGCAATGGAGCTGACTTTCCTCAAACTCGGGAAAGGTTCGCCGAAGCTGCTTTGTAGCTTTGTAGCGAGATGCGTTGTTGGTATATATTCCTACGTGTAAATGGATTCCTTTGCCGTCCGCATGGCTTTCCGTTGAAATAACTATTGCATTGAAAAAGACTTTGTATTCGACCATGGGGGTTGATTTCAGTGCGTCTTTCGGCATGTGACAATGTGAGAAGAATGTACTTTCGTATGGAGCGGGAGCACGGGGTGGTTTTCTTGTTGTAACTTGAGGTGAGACTTTTCACCTCGTTAGTGGTATTGGGAGAAGAGATACTAGAAGTAGATTTGTTCTGGGTCATGAGAAAAGTCGAATTGTTTTGCCCCAGGGGCAGCGCTCCGACGTAAGAGGAGCGATATACCGGAAAAGAGTTCTCGATACGATATTCTGAAACACTCAAATCTATGACTCTCGTTGGCCAGCCGAAAACATGTGTTTTGTTTAGTCATATGAATTGGGAAGGAGATTTTCTGGTCTGTGGTTGAAGCTCCCCATCTTTTGACATCATCATTTCACGTGAGAAGTGGGCTCTCCTTCGGTATCTCGACAACGCTGCGATTTAGATTGGAGAACAGGATCCCAAATAGCAGCTGTGCAGCACTTTCTTCTTTACTGGCTGTAACGTAACAAGCGAAACACTTACATTCGCTCGATTCCTTCCTTTAGAACGCTCTAGAGGAGTAGGACTTGAACCTTCAATGGCTGGACCGACAGCAAAGGAACCTGGTCACTCGCTCTAACCCATATTCCATAGAGTACTTCACTTCCTCTCTCCCCCCGGGCTGTAACGTACTCATACCGGCGAAAAAGAAAGCATAAGGAATGGATAGGTATGTAAAAAACCTCCTATATCCATAGAACCTTTTACTCCCTAGGGATCACTCCATTCCCAACTCTGGAAAAGAAAGTCTTACCGACTAGGGCGTATAGACATTGTGTCTCGCAAGGAAATTGGCAGCTGGCCTAAAATAACTTGATTGAACTAGCTTGATCACATGAAAAGAAAAAAGCTTTCTCCCTGGCAGGGAAACAGGCACAGCAACATGAGGGGCTTTGACTCCCGTTAGCGGGACTGCTACGGACAAGGAAGGACTAGTCGAGATGAAGGGACACTTTCATTGTCTATAAAGGGAAAGGGCAAAGAAACTCCAACGACTGACTCTGGCTATAGGGATGTGACAGAATTCCCTGCGAGAAATCCTCCCACTGCTATTGTAGTGGCTTAACCTTTTTCGATGGCAGAAGCATTGGATGCCTTTTTTTTTCCTTCTTTTTTTGGCGCGAAGCCCTATCGCTGACGAATACTTCGTCATCTGAAAACAACCCCTCGTCTATCACTCAACCTTCTTTCTGTTGATTTTCTTCCAAGATCTGTTGCAAACGAACTGATCTGTCTTTCTGGCTTCTGGCTTCTGGCCCACTCAAAGCAGGAAGTATAAAAGTCCTTCCAGGTCGGGATGGCCACGTTCTCTCTCGAAAGGATATCCGTTTCTTCCAAGCGTCAACTAGATCTCTAGACCGCATGGCCTGATCATAGCCCTACGGACGAGCTAGTCTATGGTGGCTATATCTCTCTAATAAGGAATAAGGCAAGCTAATAAGGCAAGGCCTTCCTTAAAACCGAAAAAAATCAAGAGCTTTTTCAATAGTTAAGAAAAAATGCTCTGCCGTATTGGTATGAGCGTTAAACCAGTCAATACTTCCATGAGCATGACTATAAATCCTTTGATTTCTTCGTCCTGGCATGGGATCACAATACACAGACGAAAGACGAATTGACTTCCGTATTTAGCCTAGCTCCTAGCCTTTCTTTTTCCTTCCAGCCTACCTCTAAAGTTCTCCGCTGTCACCTAGGCCTGAGACATGCCTCCTATCGTGCTTTCCTACCTACTTAATAATCCATAGGTGAATTCTCTCCTAACTAGCTTGCTACCCGGGAAGCTCCTCTGCTCTGACCTCCTTGCACTCAACTGCTTTGGCATAGGGGCCGTGGGGTGGGGGTCCTGGGGCCTTCCGGCCTTTTTTTTAGAGCGCTGAATTTTTGTGATATTTTGAAACAAGAAGCGGAGAAACCTCGAGATACTTTTCACTTGTCTTCTGCGAGTCTGAGACCGTCACTTCTGCGGCTACTCGACTTTTGCAAGTCCTGATCTCGAAAAAAATCCCCTTTTAGTCTCCTCTATCTCAGAGTCTATTCTAAAAAAAGAATCCACCAATAGCCCTAAAATAGATTGAGTTACATAGTGCCGCCCGGGTTTGGAACCCACTTTTTATAAGTTCATATGCACGCATGCATGTGTCATCACCTCATTGGTCTGAAGAAGATCGGGGCTGTTCACTTTCTTTCACTTGGTCGCCTGGTATCTCACAACCTCTTTGCTTGCGGGGGCAGGAGTGGTGAAGTAAGTCTGAGAGAGCGCTTCGCGAAAGAATCGTGTGGCGCGTAGGGTTCCAGTTGGGGTTTCCGGCCCCCTTGGTCTTCACCTAATTGTGGAAGAGGGGAGGTGAGTATCAACTCTCTCTCTCGCGCCTTTCTTCAGCTTGTTCCTGTTCGTCTATTCGGGACGGGGCAGGCAGCCCACATACATGAAGAGAGGGGGGGGTTCTTTGATATTAAGGTCGTGAGGCGGTCGAAGAAGGCCACAAATGGAAGCAACCGATGCTTTGGTCATTCAGTCACCTCCGTCGCTGCCAGTCCGTGCCGTGCTTGCTGTCATGCTGGCAAAAGCAGGGGTTTCGGCCGGTTTTACCTACTATTGGATTTGAACCAATGACTCTCGCCGTATGAAAGCGATACTCTAACCGCTGAGTCAAGTAGGTCAAGCTGAGTCAAGTCAGAAAAAAGAAAATAGACCCCTATAAGAAAGAGAAAGCCGCGCAACCCGAGTTCCCCAACCTATACGAGGGGGGGGCGGAGCGCTAAGAAAGAGAAAGCGTTATCACTATACGAAATGAAGCAGCGGCTAGTACGCTAAGATCAACCAATGTTCGAACGTGGAGCCTTTCTTTCTCGGTCGTCTAGCTTAATCTTAATCTAAGTGGATTCCGATTCACGCGATCGTTCTCTACTCTACTGCATTGGTGTTTTCACTCCCCACTCTCCACCATAAAAAAATGTTTCCAGTCAAAGGTATGAAGTCACTCGACTGATAAGGAGAGGAAGGGAGGCGGGTCCGAGTAAGAAAAAATGAACTAAGAACTAGGGCATACAACAATGGATCAATTCATTCAACAAGATCCGTTCGGATCGGACCAGGATGAATGGGATGGGTCTGACCTCTCGCTCGGATGTGACGACTCCCGCCGTCGACAGATGTCCCATGCCACGTTTCGTGAACAGCTATGCCCGAGAATAAATTGTGATATAGCGCCGAATAAGCCACTGCTCTATTCCCGACTCGAAATCTATAAAGGACTTTAAGGGAGAGAAAATAGGGGGCCCTACACCATACATCCTGCTGCCTCGGGACGACTGCACGTTACATCATAGCAGAACGACCAAATGAAGGCGGAAACCCCAGGTTGTACGTTCCTGCGCACCCGGCATCCTGCAAGAAAAAAAAAAGGGCCCCGTCACTATAAGGGCGTTAGTGCTTTAGTTTCGTTTTCAATAAGGACGTTTAGGCTTTTAACATAGAAAGGGCTTTTTCAGCTTACTCTGCTACAGCGGACCGTTAACAGGGTGGGTGCCGCGGTTTGTGGGCTTGAAGGACGTCAGCGCCGTGACAAGTGGTATCAGAGCCAAGGGTTAGGCCAAACCATGGCTAGTGGGAAGAACCCGTAGGCTAGTGCCGTCGAAGAGGCTCGACGGAGATGGTTCGAATCAAGCGAAAGCAAAGGCATTCGTTGGCACCCGAGATGCTAAGGATCGAAGACTTTTTGGATATGGAGCGGCTTGTCGGACGTAGTCCGAGGAGGCGTCGGTGAATACGGTTGCCATTGACAGAATCTCGGTGAAAAATAGAATATAACGACTAAGTAAAGAGTTTCGTCCTGGTTCGGAATCATCGGAATCACAAGGCTGGGGCGGTTGCTGGGAAATAGCATCAGTAGTTCCACCCGGTTCTGATCGAGTAGGAAGCTAACATACGGTACTGGAAGAGGGCGGGTTTGTAGCGGAGGTGGACTCTGGTAGTGGAGGAGATATAGTAGATGGGATGGGCGGTCCTCCCTCTGTCTTCTGTGTTTGCAAGGGTGAGTTGATTGATTTGCGATCGGGTCGGTCTTCCAATCGGGGGGAGGTGGGCGAAGAGGGATCTTTCTGAGTAGAAGGAGATTTTGAGGAAATGGGAGCTTGATTACACAATTCACCAACGTCTGATCAGGGGTTTTCTTAACCTATTTAGGGAAAACTTGCTTAGAATTAGAAGAAGGGGGCTTGGATTTCATTTTTGCCGTGCAGATGTGATAAATTGCTATCAGCCATGTTCAATTGTTTGTACTCCCGCTTCTTTCTCCTTTTTCAAACTGAGAGCCTTTTCATATAAACCCATCATTTGGACTGGCTAGGTATACTAATTCGATCACGGCGGTTTTGACGCCTATTAAAATAAAAAAAAAAGTTGGAATTTTCATTTTGGTATCTAAGACGGTTTAGAAAGTCTTATATGCTTTCTACTAAAAATAGGCGTCCTATGGAAGAGTTCTTCGGCCGGTGGTACCCATTGTTAGGCTATGCCCATGAGTAGAGAGTGCTTTAGAGTTTAGTCTTGTATTGAGAGAGGGTTGCTGGAGAGAGTTTTCTTACTTTTGGAAGGTTTGTTGTCTAATCCTTGTGATCTCCATAGTGGAGCTTTGCCGGCCTTCACCGGTGGACATAGGTCTACTGACTGAATCAGGCCAGTATGGTTGGTCTTCTTGTGTTTTTTTTGCCTCACTAAACTAGGAAATAAGCGCTCTAACAAAGCAAAAGAAGGATGCCCTAAGCGTCGAGGAACATGTACCTTGGTCTATGTAAAGGATGCACTCTTTCTCAGGGCATGTTTCCTGAAAAAGTAGCTGGACTTCGACGATTCTTTCTTTTTGGCTATGAAGGAAACCGTCACGACTTCGTTCCAGACTATAGGAAGTTCTACGGAGTTACATTCAGTTGCTAAAAAGCTAGTCGCCGTTTCCGAAGTAACGGGAGATGGAACAAACAAGGGCGCCAAGGATCGTTGAATTGGATTCCCAATCTGATCCGTCTGAGTCAGGTCAGAAGAGGTGTAGAGGGATAGGAAATATTAGCAAACGGTCTTATGCCTGCTCTTTGCTCCTAATTGGAGGGATCCCCTCTATGCCTTTGTTCTATTCTATGATTGACTTCGGCTATGCAACCCTCATCCAAAAAAGGATGTGTGCAATCACTAATGATGAGTCCCTCCTATCGATTTGTAAAAGGTTTTGAGATTGTTTACCTTGACGCTCAACAACTTCTAAGATAGGGTGCCTTGGATCAAGATGTATGAATGAGTGGCTTTCTATATGCGGATGTGGTATTCCATGTCACCAAAGTAGGCAACTAAGCTTAAGCTTACTTCCATCTCCTATCAATGGCTTCCAGGATACCAATTAGCATCTTTATTAGCAAGCAGTTTCTTTAAGTAATTTCGATCGCCCATTGCATTTGAAAAAATCCTCATGTGGGATTCCTTATCTGGTCTCCTTTTCGTTTGATCTAGAGCATTTCTCGGGGTAGTTTTGGATCTCAACAGAGAGAAATGGTCTCTGGAGACAGCCTTTGGGGTATCCCCTGATTGACCGACCATGCTAAATAAGCAGGCTCGTTAGGAAGAGTAGGCACCTTGGTTACCGTCAATTCTTGGAATCACATTATTTAAAGAGTCAGAAAATGCCCGTGGAAAGAGAGTCACATTCCCTTATGCTTTTGGTGAAAGGCAATCTTACCTATTAATATTCTATTAATATTAATAGAATATAGTCCTTGCGAAGCTCGATAGCCTAAGGATGCGAGGTTGAGCATTAGCGAAGAAGCGAAGCTTAAGGAGGACGAAGTTAGACTATGGGTGACGCGTCAGCGAAGAAGGCGACCGGATCAGGATCTTGAGAATGTGGGAAATAGATTAGATAAATCTTGCAAACCAGGATCAGAAAAAGCTTGTTCAACAGATCCTTCCAATTCTGGTTTTCATGGATCCAAGTGTGCCTCTTGGGAAGAAATTGCTGCATTGATATGAAATGATCTTCTGCGCCTAAGCCAACGATTCAGATAAGGCTCGTAAGGCTCGAGAGTGAAATAGAACCTTGACTTTCATTTGAAACCCATAATACTAACTCTACGATCGCCTATGTCTTTCTATAGAACACGATCCCCTAGCCTAAATAGAGGTCTGGTTATGGTCGAGAATGAGGTCACACTAAGCAGGAATCTTGCCCTATGTTGACCTTCCCCTGAGATCTCTTGCTAGAGTCTAAGCTGATGATAGGGAGTTCTGGATTCCTTCTAAATCTGTGTAAAAGAATTCGATTCGATTTTAGATAGGCTAAAGAGGCTGCTCTAGATAGGAAGAATGGGAATAAGCATTTTCTTAAAGATTAAAGACCCTCAAAGAATACACAGCATCCATTGAGACCTTCCTAAAGCTTTCCAGCTATGTTAATAACTCCGACTCGAAAATGCAAATAAAAGAGTAGTTGGCTTATTTGACTCTAGAACGACTCAGTTGAATTCAATGGATTCGATAGGGATAGAAGAAGCTCTGAATAGTTCGATAGCAACTCCTTTGTTTTGAGAGGAAGGAAGAAGATAGGGTAGAACGAAGGAAGTTCTTTAGAAAGAGACTTTGATTCCCGACTAAGATGCCCGAAGAAGGCAGAGTCTGTTAGAGCAGATAGTGAAACCCCTAGGCTTCGAACCTCGACTTATTTCTATTTATTCAAAAAGACAAGAAGGAGCGACTGATAAGGAGCGGTTAGGAAGAACTCTTTGTTTTACTCTTTCTTCAATCCACTTCGATCGAATGTATGGCTCTATGGGGATGCCTTCTATATGAGCCTTCTGTACGGGATCTTTCTTTATTACGTCCCTGAGAAACCGAAGTTCTTAGTCCGCTATGGCTTTGATCAGTCTGAGAAAGCTATTCGAAGCAAGAGAAGAAGAGCAAGAGGGTCATACAATCTTGGGGCTAAATAGGAAGTCAGTCAGTACTTCGGGCGTTAGAGCTGAACAACGGGAAGGTTATGAAATAGGCAAGTATGTTCATACTTGGAAGGTTTCTTGCTTGTCTGATAAGAGAAGGAGACAGAAAGGAGACAAGTATGCTAATACTTGGAAGGTTATAAAATATCTAATGTATGGACGTTTGGGAAGGGCTTTCTAGGAAGACAGTAGAAGTCATAGGCCAGAAATAACTTAGGTATAAACCTTCACTAACATTCAGAATGAGAGGAACTTGAAATATCTCCCCTTGATCCGAGGCTGTTGAAGGTATCGCATAGAAAGGTGAGCTCCATCTATCAGTTTTCAGAGGCTTTGAGGTTTAACCATTCTATTTGGATATCTTGCCCACCCAGAATGAATCCGTGATAGCTACTAGATACTAGAGTCATACTGGTCTTGTTTGGCTTACAATAGGCATGGCATCTATGTTATTGCTTCGGATAGACGGCTTTCCTTTCTTTACCAGGAGCAGTGAGCTTAGTACCGAAGCCTGTAATTGACGGCTGGAGGGTCATCAGTTTACGGCATATCCGCTGAAGCCTCTGCCCAGCACTCGGATTAGGAATTACTAGACCAGGCCTGAACCACAGGAATGGACAGCCCTGAGTCAGGTGCACATCGTGACGTAAATGAGGATGGCGATGATAAGCAATCGAATAGTAAATAAAAGAACGAAACTCCCCTCTTTGCTGATGGTTGGATTTCTGTTCGATACGGACCTAGATGGAATGAAAAGCCTGGACCCCGTTGTTAGTTGAAAAGGCTTGGGTTATGGCTATCTCCCAAGAGTGGGGCATTTACCTGGCGTATGAGAACCAGAATAAAATAAGTCTTCTTTCTATACGAAAATACAGATTTCGTTCGCCTTCTTTCGTACTTATGGATACTTCTTCCGGTCAATCGAGGTCCTTCTCTGTTCCCATACGTGGATGTGGATTACTTGGACTTGTCTTGGATTTTATTTGTATTGTTAGCGGCATTCCCTTGCCGTTGGATTCCTGCCTCAAGACTCTGTCACTGGGCCGGGTTCGCCCACTGCTTTCATAGATGTCGTGCTTTGGCACAGAGCTAATGGTAATGGATGCCTATTACGTTCTCGAAAGCATTCACCGACTTACTTACGTAATCGCGAATCAGGGAAGAGGTTTAAGCTGATAAATTGAAATTGAGAAATCAAAATAAAATAATAGATTAGGCTATTATTAAGGAACTTTTCCTCTTCGAAAAGACTTTCTCCCTGCTTCCAGCACAAGAAGGAGATTCAGCTTAAAAGCAGAACTCTATAGGATATGTATCGAATTGCATGAGATTAGACAGTTTTTTTGGAGCTTTTTAAAATTAGAATAGAAAGAGAGTCTTTTTGCTTGCCGCGAATGGCTCTCTTTGTTGGAGAGGAAAGAAACTACCTTGTTCTACCTTAGGAGCATAGAAGCCCGCCTAAACTCATCAAATCCAGAAAGGAAGCCAACTAACTCATAGCCGCCCACTCGCTCATATGACCGGCAGGTCGGAATTGGCCCTGATTCTTTCTGCTTCTTTTTTTTAGTACGGTATTACTTTCCTTCCTTATCCCAGTCTGAAACTAGAACAGCCTTCCGCTTTCTTCTTTGCTTTCGTTTTGTTCCTGCTCATCTCAACCTGACTGCTGACTGGCTGTCTTACCGACCGGAATGATTGAAGAATGGAATTGAACAAAGGGGTGCAAAGAACTCCCTTCTTTACGTCCCTTACTGACACTTACTGGTTTGATTAATAGATCGCTTCGCTTGATTCGGAATCGAGCATCGTGGAAGGGAAGGGAAGGAGAACTCAGTCCCGGGCCCCTTTTGCGCCATGTTTGAGAAAGAAAAGAGTGATTCTCTTTAGTTAGAAAGAAAGGACGCTTAACACTATACTTGTTTTCTTCAAGCGGTTCCAAAATACCTTGAAAGAAGAAAGACTCCCTGAATTTCAAACTCCTATGGAAGCCTTATTCACTATTGATAGGCTGCTCCTCCTTCAGCTTGATCAAAGTCTCGGGGCTCGTGATTCCCACTTCAACCTTGGCTTGGTCCCGCTAGTAGTAGTCTCATTCCCTGCTATGTAGCATTAGTTTCTTTTCCCTTTTTTTATTCTACTGTAATAGGGCTTGATGTAGATAGTCCAATAGTCCAGTAGAGGCGGCTACTTCTCTTCTCTTATTGTTTGTATTTCGATGATCTTTTCTTACCGGAAAGGTGAGAGGCAAGGAAGGAAGCATAGGCAATCAATCCAATCGGCTTGAAAGGGGATCTCCCACTCGGGTTAAAGACTCAGGATTCCACTTTCCGGATCCCTTGCAAGACGCTCAAGATCTATAGCTGCTTGGCTTGGTTGGAATGCTTGCCTTGGGGCAGGCCAGACTTTGAAAGAAGTTACTCTAGCCTACGTCGAGAAAGAGTAGATAGAAAGACGGTCCACTATCTTGAGAGAAACCTTTCTAATCAAATCCCTTTTAGCTATTCTGTCAAATAGTTCAACTGATGCGCATCCCACGCTGCGCACTCCAGGAGTGTTCGCAATGTCGCTGCCGTGATTCACGCTTCAGGAGATCGATAGTGTAATTAAGCCTTACGAAATCCTTTCAATATCTTCGCCGGGAAGCGAAGCGGCGCTAACGTCGGTCTTCGCCATTCCCTCCTGCTTTTGCTTGTTCTGTGCAGGTACCACCTGAAGGTTCGAAAAAGCAGGGCCCGAGTGGAACTGAACGCGCTCTATCTTCGCTAGCCCAGGAGGACTTAGTCCTTCCACCATGTGATTAGGTTGTCCAAGCCCTTCCGTCTATCCCTTAATGCCTTAAACATGCCCTTCTCATCCAAATCTTCCATGCATGTCAGTCTAATCTAACCTTATAGGTTTCTCACAGTAAGCAACAGCAGTCTTAGGAAGCCCAAGGCCGAGTGCTTTGAGTCAATTCACGCCCTATAGGCAAGGGAATATGTTGAAATTTCTTCTTCCCAAACTGAACAGATAGCGAATTCTGTGACTCATTTCTCACCGCGTCTACATCTATCCCCATGGCTTCACGGCTTGACAGACCTTCCCCCATACTAAATAGATAGGAACATTTGTCTTCGCCTTAACTGCGTAAAAGCGAACCCTATCTTGTCGAGAAGCAATCCTATTGGTTTGGTTCGCCCGTAGGCAGCTGATTGCCTTTTTCGTTACGCCTGTAATTAGGCTACCACCCTACCCTCTCCACGGGCACAGTTCGCTTAATTCTACCTTGAGTTCTTTACTCCCACACGCCTTTGCCCTCTTTCACCGAAGAGGAAATAAGAATCTTCCAAAGAGACCTAAATTTCCATTAGATTCATTCCTAAGCTTGCTTTGTTCTAGAAAGATGATCAGTCCGAGAGGGTTGGAGAGAAGAGAAAGCGGTCAAAATCTCTCTGATTTGATCACCGAGCAGTCGGACGACTTTTCAGTAACCCAGGACCTTCGACGCTTCTTTCGCATCCCCTACATCCTTCGGAGGTGGAAGAAAGGTAACTAACTATAGAATATATATAGTTAGTTAAGTAGGGCCCCAGAACGCTAAAAAGGTGGGGGAACAAGAGTTGTCACGATAGGAAAGAGAAATGACTATAAGTAACCAACGATTCTCTCTTCTTAAACAACCTATATCCTCCACACTTAATCAACATTTGATAGATTATCCAACCCCGAGCAATCTTAGTTATTGGTGGGGGTTCGGTTCGTTAGCTGGTATTTGTTTAGTCATTCAGATAGTGACTGGCGTTTTTTTAGCTATGCATTACACACCTCATGTGGATCTAGCTTTCAACAGCGTAGAACACATTATGAGAGATGTTGAAGGGGGCTGGTTGCTCCGTTATATGCATGCTAATGGGGCAAGTATGTTTTTCATTGTGGTTTACCTTCATATTTTTCGCGGTTTATATTATGCGAGTTATAGCAGTCCTAGGGAATTTGTTTGGTGTCTCGGAGTTGTAATCTTCCTTTTAATGATTGTGACAGCTTTTATAGGATACGTACTACCTTGGGGTCAGATGAGCTTTTGGGGAGCTACAGTAATTACAAGCTTAGCTAGCGCCATACCTGTAGTAGGAGATACCATAGTGACTTGGCTTTGGGGTGGTTTCTCCGTGGACAATGCCACCTTAAATCGTTTTTTTAGTCTTCATTATTTACTCCCCTTCATTTTAGTAGGCGCCAGTCTTCTTCATCTGGCTGCATTGCATCAATATGGATCAAATAATCCATTGGGTGTACATTCAGAGATGGATAAAATTTCTTTTTACCCTTATTTTTATGTAAAGGATCTAGTAGGTTGGGTAGCTTTTGCTATCTTTTTTTCCATTTGGATTTTTTATGCTCCTAATGTTTTGGGGCATCCCGACAATTATATACCTGCTAATCCGATGTCCACCCCGCCTCATATTGTGCCGGAATGGTATTTCCTACCGATCTATGCCATTCTTCGTAGTATACCTGACAAATCGGGAGGTGTAGCCGCAATAGCACCAGTTTTTATATGTCTGTTGGCTTTACCTTTTTTAAAAAGTATGTATGTGCGTAGTTCAAGTTTTCGCCCGATTCACCAAGGAATCTTTTGGTTGCTTTTGGCGGATTGCTTACTACTAGGTTGGATCGGATGTCAACCAGTGGAGGCACCATTTGTTACTATTGGACAAATTTCTCCTTTTGTTTTCTTCTTGTTCTTTGCCATAACGCCCATTCTGGGACGAGTTGGAAAAGGAATTCCTAATTCTTACACGGATGAGACTGAGCACACCTGATCAATGAAAAATTCTGACACCAATCATTTACAAATGAGTATTACACCAAGAATTGACAAGCGGATGAGTTCTCTAGTTGGCTATGTTGATATAGCTTAGATAGGGAAAAGAGACTTCTTTTCGTACGCAAAAGCCCGCTATTAGTTGAGTGTCCCAGTCACCTTTCAACTCCAACCCGAGTGAAAGCAATTGATTGGATCACGTCAGCTGACCCACCACCTGTCCGGTCTAAGCTACAGTTGAACCGGTTTCTTTTCTTTCTCTATTTTACCCTGAAAGCATCCGAGCCAGCAGGAGAAGCACAAGCAATCCCCCCCAGCTAGATCTAGAGTGCTAGTTTCCAGTGATCGTTATCTTCATCCATCGCAGTTTTCTTTCTTGTATTTTGAACGGCGGCTTCAATCAAATCAAGCTCAACTTGGTCAGGGAATGAGAATCATTCTGCTTTATCCAGCTCTTCCTGAGTCGTGGTACGTATCCGCCTTAGATTCAGCTTCTGTGTCTGCAGACTAGTATACGTATTGAGATTCAGAGGTTCCTTAGTAGTTTGGTTTGGAATTGAATGACGAATCGTCATTTCCTCTGTTGACTTAACTGAAAGCTTCGCTTCTATTCTCGAGCAAGACCCCCTCTTCCTGATAGGGCTAGTCCCTAAGACCAAGGGTGACGGAAATTCTTCTCGACAGATTTTCAAGAAAAACACCTTTTTTTTGGAGGAAGCGAGTGAAAAGAAGCAGAATACTTGGAGTGAGTTAAAAAGCGTAATAGAGAGAGCCAGTATACAAAGAACGAGTCAAAAGAGAGGCTACAGAAGCTAGCTTTTCCTTTTCTTTCCTTTGGGAGTGATCTATGAGTGCTACGTGTTTGAATGATCGTGAGCTCTACCCGGTTGATCAGTTGCGTGAGTCAATTCGTCTTGTCTGAATCAATTTCAAAGCATGAATGTTCCTTCATGTTGGCGCGGTACTTTCGATTCAACCTGAAAATGCGTCCTTTACTTCGAATCGTCTCTTTGGTAGATTCTTTCATATTCATATATAAAAAGTAGAAGCTTCTGTAGATAAACTGCAGGTTCTGCTGGGGTAGCTGTTCCCCGGGATTGGTAATCAGTCTTGCTATTGACGTTCGAGCTCGAAAGAGTGGGAGCGAACGGATGCTGTTTAGGGTAACTCGCTTTGAGCGTGAGATTCTCCTTAGCATGAAAATCCCTGAATCGACATCCATCTCGATCTACTAAACTTTTTCAAGAACCTGGCAGCAACACAGAACAACTGGGAGAAGGAGTGTCGACCCCTATAGCAGAAGGTTGTTAGACTGGCCTCTGAGTGGAATATTATCCTGCAACCATGTGTTGCAGACCAGTTACAGGTTGGTAAAACCTTGCTTGCTTACCGTAGCCTTCGGCTACGGCCAACGGAACGGGCTCGGGCGACGGATCAATAGTCGACTCCGGGTGGGCATGAGAATGAAAGACTGTAAGTGGTCCGCATGAGAAGTCAGGGAATCGACTATGTCTAAATAGAATAGTGAGTGCCGGATTCTTACGAGTGGAATCTTGAATGCTGTAACCGGGGTAGGTGAACGAATGAAGTGATTTACGAGTGACGTCTGCTTGGAGTTCCCGCTTTATTTCATTTCCCGGGTCGGGAATACAGGATCTCAGGCTTTCTTCCTATTGGCGAATGCTAGTCTCTTGTTGTTACCGATGTCGGCTCCATGGGCTTTGCTAACCGAGTAGCTAGAGTATAGTTAGTCGCTAGGGAAGATAGCCCAGGGAAGAGACCCATACATGAGGGCGAAACCAAGATACATGAGTTCGCAACCCTTGAAGGAATAATATGAATAAGACAAAACGAATAGCCAAACCGATATCCAAGAGAATACCACCTTAAAGATTAAAGAAATACCAGAAAGCCATACATACCAGCTTGAATGCAACAAGGGGGAAGAACCAATGATCGTATTGAGTCCCTCACCATGAAAGTAAAGAGACTCAGGGGAGATCCAGCAAGTGAATCAACTGACTCTCTTGAAAACGGGATTACTCCTCCGAGTGAGCGGACGAAGAATTAGTCTGGACTGAAATCCCTTCACCATCCCATCAAAGAAGATGAGTATCTCCTTGGCAGGGTTGGATTGGTTGATGTCAGAGAAGTGGAAGGTTCAGACTTGGAGAAAGAATCGAGGAGGGACTTTTCTCTCTCTGCTGGACTGGAAGTCGAGTTCTGTCTGACCGTCCTTCCCCTTTCGATAAAGTGGCATTCTTCTCCTTTTGCGGCTTCCACTCAACTGAGCTCCCTGAAGTCGAAAAAACTTCCTTGGTTGATGGCATTGAATGAGCCAAATCCCGATAGTCAAAACTCACGTAATCGTAATAAGAAGAGCTGGCGTCGCGCCCTCCTCCTTCGCTTCTTCAGAAGTGGCGATCCATTCTATGCCGGTGCCGGTTTTCGATTGGCTTTCAGCCGCTCTGATTCCTTGCCTAACCCGTAACCCGACCTGGCCACAGGAATCAAGTATGTCTTTCCCACAGTGCAGTTGAAGTAGGTCAGTTCCTTTCTTCTCGGCTACCATGACTGCTAGTCAAAGCTCTGAGAACGGCCCGTGTTGAGTTTCCTTCTTGCCCTCATCTCCTCATATCCCGGACTCCATGAGAAAAGGGTAGAACTCATGCTTTGAGTTTGCTGACTTGATCAAGTCTGTCTGTCCTGTCTTCTTTCTTGCTTGCTTGATTGCTGTCTTCTCTTCTGGCTACTCCATGCGGCTAGAATGCGGCTAGTAGTCCTAGTCGGAACTCCTTGCTTCACGGAGTCTTAGACAGCTCATCTTCTCCCATTCCGTGCCTGGTTATGTCAAACTATCTGTGATCTCTTTCCCTGGAGATAGGTACACGCGTAATAAAAGAAAGCTTTGACAGATCCAACAAAGACCTGGGAATTAGATCCTGGTACTTTTCTCCCTCTCCTTCGTCGGGCTTGGTCGTTTAACTCCCGTCTCGCTTTCCTTCCGGATATCTGACGGTCTATTTCGCCGATAAGACAGATCCATCGATCACGTTAAGTGCACAGAGCTAGACCCCTCTCGGGTTGGTCGCTTTTCGATGAAGCCTGCACCTACTGGGAAAAAGGAAAAGTAGACCGTCGAATACTAGAATTGGTTGTTACAGAATCTGCTGTTTGAGAATCAGCTGAAACAGGATTTTTATGTCACTTAGGAAAGGAAATTGAATTTATGCCAGTTAATCCAATAGTATGTATAAGAAGAGTGCCAGACCAGAAGAGGTTTCACATTCATCTCGGGTCGGGAGCAGAAAACTAGTAAAGGCACTCGATTAGCCGGGTTTAACGCTACGATACGACCCTTATTCCAAAAGGTTGAAAGGGTTGGTGCTAACTCTGCATCGATTCCGCCCATTGCAAGAAGACGGGGTTAGCCTTTCTTTCTTTGACTGTCCAATCTCGGGAAAAGGAACTGACATATGTTTTAAAATGCCCATTCCCGTATTTCCATAAACTGTATGGACGTCTATTAAGGGAAATCAGATTGATGTAAAAATTTCGGGAGGTTTCTGCAAGTAAATCAGAATAGAACAAGGAAGTTTCATCCATTTCTGACTTTACTGAGCGAGGAGGGGAATGCGCTCTTATCTTTTTATTTATGGAGAAAGGTACTTGGTCTTTCTTTTTACATAGAGAAAAATAGGTGAAATCCTCGGTTCCACGCCCCTACTGCTTCCTCCAGTCGCCATTTTTGATTGCCTAAAAGCGGCATACCTTCCCTGGTCTTCCAGCTGCATAAGGTAGTTTGCTTGCCCGTCTACCCTAGTGGAGATCTCTCCCTAGGGCCTCTTTCTCCTGAGCTAGGCTAAATACTAAATAAAAGAGAAGTACAAGATAGCTCCGAAGGCTTTCTTCTTCTGCAGCTATTTCCCCAAGGCGGGTGTTGGTTTGTCATGAAGATCTTGTCGTGGAACGTGAGAGGAGAACCCAATTAAGAAAAAAAGTGGGGGTTAAAGGGGCGTTGAGGAAACTAAAGGCCGATATTGTTCTTATTCAGGAATCAAAGCTTTCTTCGGTGGACGGTGCTACAATAAGGGGGGTGTGGAAAGTGAATCGGTGTGGTTTGATTAGTGTGGATGCTCAAGGAACTGCGGGGGGTCTAATTTGTGGTGCTCTAAGTCCGTAGTTATGGAGAATAGCTGGAATGGGAAGTCCACCTTCAAGGAAGAACTACAAGACGATAAATCGTCTTCTCTTATCGTCTTCTACCTTAGATTATACATGTCCCTCTCGCTCTTTGATTGAACTCATTTAGTCACTTTGCTCTGTTCATAGCTCTTCTTTTCGCTTCTACAAGGCTGCGCCTCTTTCTTCTTTTCTGAGTCAATCCATAGGGGAAAACCCTGAAATCCATAGTAGCTGACGATTATGTGCCAAATTGAGAGAAAGGGGCCGCTCGCCTCCTAGTTGTTCTGGATCGAGAGACCAGTTGGCTCTTCCTGCGGCCAGGCATAAATTAGTAATTCCTCCAATCTCCTTAAACCCGAAAGGCTGGGCTGACTTCATCGCCCGGTCAGTCCTCGAACCTTGATTCATCTAGTTTTCTCAGTCACAGGTTGGAAATCGGCTTTAAGCGAAAATCCCGGTCTTTCTAAATGATTCTACTTTTGTTTGATCCCAATCGATGAAAGGGTAATCCCGAATCTTTGGTTTGGCAGAGTGAGACCTTTATCCTTTATCCCATCTACCTTTCCGGGGACTTCTACTCACTGGAGGAATTCCCAATCATAGATAGAGGAAAGGTTGAATGCTGCCCTCTTCCTCTGACCCCGAATCATTCTTTCAACCTTCGGCCAGGCGCCTAAGTAAGAGGAAGCTCCTGAAGCTAGCATCTGACCGAAATCGGATTGACTTTTCGTGCTGTTGAATTGAATGGCCTAGGAGTGAAGTTCAAGGGCTTGGCTTGAAGGCTCAGATTCCGTATCGGCAGTTTGTTCATCAAGCCTATTCTCGAGCCTATATCTACTCTCTTTTCTTTTAGAGGCGTACCTCTCCACGAGATCGAACACTTTACCAAGGATTGAATCCAAAAGCAAGAACTCGGTTTGGGTGAAGGTTCATCTTCAAATCTGTCTCCTTGTCATGAACAAACGACTTTCTCTACATTAGAGCGCAAGGTGCGCAGAAGATTCATTTAGGTAAGCACACTAGAAGGAAAGGACTTGTCTTGTCTGGACTTCCTATGTCTTGCTGCCTCCGCTTGAATCAGGAGGAGAGGAGAGCATTCTTCTACAAAAAGAAAAAAACGATTATTGCGAATAATGAGACGCTACCCTTGCCTTGAGGAAGATCTGCGAACCGCGAAAGAGGGAAGGCAGATCTCTATGAGAACGGGTGGTCTACAATCAGCACCTTACCTTTCAAGCGTAGTAGATCAGACTGGGATTGGGCATCAGTCAGTCTTAGATGTCCCAAAAAGGTCTCGTCAAAGGCCTACCTTTTGGCATTAAAAGACGAGTTAGCAGGATTCGCAGGCGAGACACAGATATTGAATTAAGAAAGAGAGGTTATGAAGTAAACATAAACAGGAAAGACCAGATCAACCAGCCGGCAAGCGCAACTAGTCTTTTTCTTTTCGAGAGGGATTACTTGCTAACGGTTTTCTCCCGAAATGCCCGAATTGCACTAGTATCAGGAACATGCCCCGAAATGGTTGTTTTCGCACGTTAATAACTCTAGCTTTTAAGCCAAAGAAAGAAGCAATCATACTCCTTGGAACAGAAAGATATTGCACTTCAAAATCGTTACTAGAAGCATTGCAAGCGCACTTCCTATCTAGGCAAACCAAACTCTAAAAAGCACTTCCCTCCCGGCTAGCCTTGCAAGAGCGGGTGTGCGGGAGAATAGAGCTGAGCATCAAAGCTGCAAGACAGAAGGAAGGTTCCTGCGTGCAGGAAAGCTTTTTCACCGTCCATTGGGTATTTATCTCTATCTCGCTCTCCCAACTCATACTTATGATAGGCGGGCTCAATGCCAGACTTTAGCAACGTCTTGAAATCCTAATTGCCATGGTTCCGCTGCATCACAAGAAATAGATGGGTCAAGTGAGTTGTGTGGATCAACAGCAGCATCAACTGCTGCTTCTGGGCTTGCATTCAGCTCCAAGCCTTCTTGCTTCCCTTCCCGGGCACATCATCCATCCTTAAATCATCCGTGTCTACACTACTTATCTTAATCTGGGTATTACTACAGCAGATACAGGATATGTCGTCGATTCTAGAATTACAGTTAGCATAGTTTATAGGGGGGTTTCTTTAGTTAGAACAACAGCCGCTAAAACAGGTACTAATGGCAGCGAAAACAGATTTTAGCCTGTGAAATAAGTAAATTTATCCATGATATTTGAGAAAAAAAAAAGAAATTCATATTCACACCTTAGCGGCCTCTCCATACTCGTCTACCTAACAGGGGTCGACCACTATTTCCAAAGTACCAGCCTTACGGATTCAGGCGGCCATAGTAATACGAAAGTCCCGTGTGGAAGGGCTCTCGCTCAACGGATCACTATGTAAAGCGTCTTTCGGAGAGAGCGTATTACCAATCCGAGATCTTTTCCACTATAGGATAGGAAAAAAAGGGCCTTTCGGCTATGTTTACTTTGTCATCAAGGGGCGGAGCGAAGTAACTAGGCGGAGATGCAGGATCGCTGTAAGTCATTTCTCATAGAAGAGAATCTTATCATATCATTGAGAGTCTGATTCCCCTTTGTTCAAGTCCGAGGTCGTGTCTCCTTAGCTAGGGCGCCGAAGTTAGTAAATCACGAATACGAGTTAGACTGGACCTTTACGAAGGTCATGCTTTCTTTCGAGGCTCAAGCTTTATAGTAGCTTTGACTAACACGAGTCTTTGTAACCGAAAAAGTAGACATGCCATGCCCTAGGATTAGGATGGAGTAGTAAGCTCTTGAGATCTTATCCGGTTCGGAGGTTGTTCCGCGTTTGCACAGTTCAAGGCTTCCTCCCACAAAGCCGCACCGAAGCACAGCTTGGAAAGCTTGGGATGGAATAGGATCCGGTCATGCGATCCAAGCGCTTTAGTAGATTGCTGGACCAAGGTTCCGAGCGTAGAATCGAATCTGCTCTAGTATCCGCTAACAGATCAGTAGGCTCTGACAGCCTCCTCTCTTCTGCTAAGGCATGAAAAATGGAAACTCTAAAGTAAAGATGGAATCCGCCTCCGATCTGGCTTTCAAACTCTCAATTGAATAATTTAAGAAAGAAACCTCCTTGAAAGGGTCTCATCCTCCTCCGAACCTTTGTAATTGGCTTCGACCGTAGTCTGAATCTTTGGCCGCCTTTCGCTCCAACTAAATTGTTGTTTTCTACTGGCTGGCGTCCTTAGGAGGTCTTCTTCGAGATGTAATTTACTGCTAAACCTCCTACTTGAGAAAGCTGGCTTGCATAACGAGAGAAGCGCGTAATGGCTCTAAGTGCGAGCGCGTGCGCTACTACTCTACTACATCAACAATAAAAAAGAGGTGACGAAGCACAATTAGCGTAACATAAGGGAAAGCAGCTAGCGCGAAACGAAAGCAAGGGCTAAACTAAAGGTGGGCTCAGGGAAGGAATTCAAAGCCTATAAGGAAGGCATGAGACTCGGATCTAGGATCAAAACACTCACATCCTCCGGGCTCTCATTCAGATTCAGTCAATTCAAACAAGCTCGGAAGCGGACCTCAAAGCCGACCTAAGCTTTGGTAAAGCCTCGTGATTAGAGGGGGGGCTACTAACTAAAGAAATAAACTTTTAAAGGACTAGACTAAGAACACTGACTGACCTATATAAGAAGAGATATAACCAAAATGTTGTTACCGCACTTCTGAGCCGGCTCTCAGAAGAGTTACCCTACCTCGGATAGGGACAAAGGGAAGGCTAGCACCAAAGCGAAAGACCTACTTCAAGGCAAGGAGAGCAGGAGCAATAGACTGCATTAGTGAAGGAAGTATGGCATCAAATCAAAGGGCGCTTATCCCGCTAATCGTAGGTCTTGGTAAGTACCTGACAAGAAGACGAAGAAGCTCCCCTTTTTTATTGAATTGAGTACTGGAGCGGAGGACAAGGTCTTTCTTTCTGAGAGCTCTACCACTTCTAGAGGATGAGCATCTTTTTCCACTGATTGGGAGAAAGCATCAGCTGCTTCGGATACGTAAGCTGCTATTGACAAATATAGCTATTCCTTAGCTCAGTGCTTGTTCACCTTAGCTCATGTTCATTAGCGAATCTTAGCTCTTCGATTCATTAATCGACCACACCTGATTTCGCTACAAGCCTCTTTGGCACTGGTAGCCTAGAGGGGGGAAGAATGGGGATAAGGAATAAAGACTGAGCCTTAGCATGCAATGCAGAGAAGAAGGGGTAAGCGATCACAAGAAAGCTCTATGCTAGGATCTCCTGGAATCGCTTTCAGACTATCGACTCTGATAGGATTCTCTTTTTCCGGGTGAACTCTTTCAAGAAAGTCAAGTGCTCTCCCGGCCTCCTAGCTTCAGAAACTGCTTGCTGTGACTTAGGATTTATGACTTACTTTCCATAGGTGCTTGACTTGTGGCGAAGGGAAAGGCCTGTTTCAACTAGATTTTCTGCAAAATGGAATAATCTTGGAGAAAGAGTACCGCCCCGAAGCTTCTTTAAAGAGGCTAGGCTGATTCTTCTCTTACTAGACTACTTTTTCTGATAGAGCAGATAAGCCTGACAAGTAGGTGGAAGTCTTCTTTTTTGGTTGAAAGCACACATCAAAATGACTTGGAAATCAGTAACTAAGTGAGAGAATGGCTTAGATGAAATGCAGTTCGCGCATACAAAGAATCATTCTATCCTTTCTCGCTGCCGTCAAGGAGTAAGAAAAGAGTGAGAAATGCTTCCTTAGGAAAGGCTAAGAAGGCCGGTCGTAGATCAGGGGACTCATTGTACTGGTTACTGCTATAGCTAGTGCTGTACTGACTTACTGTACTGGTGCTAGTGGACTTACAGAGCTGTAAAGAGTACTATCTTGACTGGTAAAAAGAAAGCGTCCGATCAGATCTATCAAGAGATAGTGGTTCGCCCTCACTTCGATCGTCTAAGCAAGGACTAGGCTGTCGAGTGAGGATTGGCTGATGGGAGTTTCATCGGTACAAATAGGCCGGTTAAAGACGAGTAGTCAGGGTACGACGAAGCCCGCGGGGTGACACATGGTTGTACTGGTCAGCTTTGGGCTGGAGATCACCGATTGACTGAGCGTGCTTTGGCAGCTCGTGGTGGAGTACTCTCTGACGGATTCGCTCTATTTCCTATTCTTGAGGGAGTGATCGAGATTAAGCCGCGTGGCGAAAAACAAAGGACTATTCGCTCTTTGGGGTGGGCCTTTCGTACTCAAATCCGAACGGGGAAAGGACAATTATTCAGCGCACTCAAATCTAGTGGATCTGGTTCACTATTCATGAAAAGCCAGGGTTGAAATGTTAGGGTCAAGAATTCTTACTAATAATAAGAAAGAGTTAAGTAAGGGCCTCCAACGCCTATAAATAGAAGCTTCTTTCTCTATTTGGCAAAGAGAGACGTAGAAGTCAGAAAGAAAGACTTTCAGTAACACTTATTCCAACAACACTCTTATGGATATCGCTGGAAGACTTGCAACAATTCAGCAAGAAATAGGTCAGGTGGAAAACGAGAAACTCCAACGAGAGCAAATGCTTGGTCTCTTCTGGGAACACATGCCGGCGATCGATCCAAGTCTCATACGAGGATCGTATGCTGGCTATACAGAATCAAATCCAAGCCCTCGAAAACCGAAAGAGGGCCCTCCTTCTCGAACAGCAGGAGCTTCTTGTTCAGGCTGCCACACGTGATCCCCCGAAAGATTAAAAGAAATGAGCATTAGCTCTTTCTAAATAAAATAAGGAGTCCGTCGACCAAAAGTAGTGTGTGTTCCAGGGCTTTCTATCTACTCCTATCCAAAGTAGATTGCTTTTATTTGGTGTGTTTGCATGTATGGTATGGGAAAACCCCTAGTGTAAAATGTTTACTACCTTTAGCTATGCTAATATAATAATTAATTAATACGAAAAAAATTCCTTTTTGAAAAAGGTGGGTTAACTAACGAAAGAAAGATGGAACCAGATGCGTTCTTAAAAGAAAGCGCTTTGCCTTACCTATGATGAAAGGAATAATAGACTTACATCACGATCGACTAAAATAAAAGGAAAGTCGCCCCAGATAGGGAGATATGGGTTCAAATCCAATTCGTGAGCACATGGGTAATGAAGCAAGGCTATTGAATAGCCTTCTTTGTCATTTGAAAATTGGAATTATTGGATTTATAAGCCGTGGAGCCAAAGATGCTGCCCTCTATCAAAATCAGACTTGTACCATCGTTCCCCGTCCTTTTCGGATAAGAAAGTTAGTAGCTCGCAAGTGGTTATACCAAGGAAGCGTGATGCGGGGGCACACACAAAAGCCCGACATATATTCAGCTTGCCACACTTTGGATGATAGTAAAAACCCTGGACCTAAATAGCCCTTTTGGAGAGAAAAGAAAATTGACACTTAAAACCAACCCTCGAAGAAGGGTCAATACCATTGGGTTACGAAGCGACTCGAGGGGTCATACATTGTACAACAAGCGTTTGAATTATGGAATGGTGCGAAACAAAATGTTCAATATTTACACAAATGGGGTTCCCCTCCCGGAGCGTGTTTATTAGCTCCCCCATCATCATATTTACATGAGCTAATACTCCAACGCCCTTGAATTGAAAGGTCCATTGTAACGAAAAAAAGTGGAAAAAAGACCTCCACGTCCCAGAATGAAACAAAGACCAGAGGGCAAAGACTCAGTGGCATTTTTGTTTTTGCCTTACTGAATGCCGGGTCGTACTGATGAGACATCGAACGGATTAAGTGGGTCCCGTATGGTAAGATGGATGGGAAACGCTGATAAAGAATTCCCTTCTGTGAACAATGGATAGATATGATTTTGAGGAGTCTATCTGGAGGCTTGTAGTGCTGGATCGCTGAACAATCAAAAAAGGCCAATACTGACCAACGTGCCTACCCCAACCACGCATCGACCTCACAGCCTCCCAGCTCAAATGACAAGCATAACGAATTCTATAGTATAGCCTCGCCCCATGTTGCGGAAGCTCCGTTTTTCCGTAAATTTCTTTCTCATAAATGGGTGAAATGGGTCTCGGGCTGTTAAGAATGAGATAATTCTAGAGGCGGCGGAGGGGGAAGGAAGAGAGAAGGAAGTCACGGAACACAAAGTGGATTCCATATGTATTGAAAGAGTTCGGTTCACAACAGCCGATTCCATATCCATATCCATAGGCATTCTGGCTTGATGAATGCTATCTTGCTTGAAAAATCCCTTCCTTCTTAATTTGCCTTATTCAACAAAGGGTATAAGACTTCTCTCATCCCACTACCGCACTATCCATGTCTTATTCTTAGACTCTCCTACCTGCTCCAAGATGATAGATCGGATGAAAACAAGAGAGAAGGAGCTGCTATTGAATCCGGTCTTAGATGGTTGGAAGACAGAAGCAATAGCATGATAGGAATAGCAGATTTAATAGAGATCACATCACAATAGGATGAAAACGAGACTTCTTATCTGCTTTCACGTGGAAATGGGATAATGTCAAAATGCCTTTGAAAAGCAACTAGTCTTGATGCCAGTCTGGTTCAAGGACACAAAGAGCTCAGTTCGTTAGACGTCTCAAGACTTTCAGAGGAAGAAGAGAAACTGGAGGTCACGATCCAGCGTTTGATTGCCAAAACAAAAAAGAGGATACAAAAACTCAGTTGCTTCGTGATTTGAACAATGAAAAGGTATCTAAGGATTTGGCAGAATGGAAAAACTTTGAAGAGGAGATCAAACGAGCAGATGACAACTGGTATGGGGGAAAAGAGAGACTAGCTCAAGCCAACACCAGTTGGCAACTTTTCAAGGAGCTTTAAAAGCTTTCCAATTTAATTTATAAGGGTTGGATTTCAATTCATGTAACTTTACTTCGATTTTCCCTTTCGAATCAGAACTTCCCTCAGTCTTCTCTTCATTTGGCTTTACCGCCACTTACACTGGGCCAACTTCACTCGAGTCAAACTTGGCCTCACGGAAGTTTGAACAAGCGGGTGAATCAAATTCTTTAACTGGGTCTTTTTTGGTCTTTTAAACTTTGACTTCCCATTTTCTGTACTGCATCGTTCCAAAATTTACCACAGTCTGCTTTTCCGGAGAACTCCCTCCCTTTTGATTTGAAGACTTTCTTGCTTGCCGCCGGCTCAAGCTACAGTCTATCTCCTCCTCTTCCTACCCTATCCTCCTCAATGGATCTCCGCATGGCTAGTTCCGAGGTACAAATGGCATTCGACCCCCTCTCCCCGTTTGTTTTGTGCATGGA